CAATACACGATAACAATCCATCAGAGTATTATCCGCCTATTGAAATAGATTCAACAGCGGCTAGATCCAGAGGAAAGTTGTGAGCATTACGTTCGTGCATAACTTCCATACCTAGGTTAGCACGATTAATGATATCAGCCCAAGTGTTAATTACACGGCCTTGACTGTCAACTACAGATTGGTTGAAATTGAATCCATTTAGGTTGAAAGCCATAGTGCTTATGCCTAGAGCGGTAAACCAGATACCTGCTACGGGCCAAGCAGCTAAGAAGAAATGTAAAGAACGGGAGTTGTTGAAACTAGCATATTGGAAGATCAATCGGCCGAAATAACCGTGAGCAGCCACAATATTGTAGGTTTCTTCCTCCTGACCAAATTTGTAACCTGCATTTGCGGACTGATTCTCAGTAGTTTCCCTGATCAAACTGGAAGTTACCAAAGAACCATGCATAGCACTGAATAGAGAGCCGCCGAATACGCCAGCTACACCCAACATGTGGAATGGATGCATAAGGATATTGTGCTCAGCCTGGAATACAATCATGAAATTGAAAGTACCAGAGATTCCTAGAGGCATACCGTCAGAGAAACTCCCTTGACCAATAGGGTAGATCAAGAAAACGGCAGTAGCAGCTGCAACAGGAGCTGAGTATGCAACAGCAATCCAAGGACGCATACCTAGACGGAAGCTAAGCTCCCACTCACGACCCATATAGCAAGCTACACCAAGTAGGAAGTGTAGAACGATTAGCTCGTAAGGACCCCCGTTGTATAGCCATTCATCGACGGAAGCTGCTTCCCAGATTGGATAGAAGTGCAATCCGATAGCTGCAGAGGTAGGAATAATAGCACCGGAGATAATATTGTTTCCATAAAGAAGAGAACCGGAAACAGGTTCACGAATACCATCAATATCTACCGGAGGAGCTGCGATGAAAGCAATAATGAATACAGAGGTTGCGGTCAATAGGGTAGGGATCATCAAGACACCGAACCATCCAATGTAAAGACGGTTTTCAGTGCTAGTGATCCAGTCGCAGAAGCGACTCCAGAAATTTGCGCTTTCGCGTCTTTCTATAATTGCGGTCATGGTCAGAACTTCGTTTATAAAATCATCAGAGGCTCCCAAGCATAAGGCTTGTTATTTTACAGTATAATATGATCCATGTATCAATGTCAACCAATATCTGGGATGGAATTTCAATATCTATCCCAACGGGATAGATACTGATCTATACTATATGGATAGAATATAGAGTCTATCTCAAATACCTCTATATTCTATCCATATATTCCACACTCTATAGATCTATCTGTGATTAGATACTCCATAAAATTATTTATTACTGGTTCCAGGAATGGTAGATCAATTGGAATGAGAACAGATATGAAAAAAACTTGATTAGATCCAGAACCAGAATAAGTGGACAGAGGTACCTATCAGAAATTTGATCCGGGTTGCCCGGGACTCGAACCCGGAGCTCGTCGGATGGAGTGGATGATCTGCTCCTTCAGTATCAGTAAGAGCGAGAAATCTCTCCCCAAACCGTGCTTGCAATTCTCATTGCACACGGCTTTCCCCATGTAATGTATCTATTTCCTAATCATTTTAGTTCTCGGATAGAAAAAGAAAAATGATTCTGAATCGAGGCAATTACTCAAAGAGCATTTCATTGATCAAATAAGTTTTCTATTTTAAGATCCTGTATCTTTTGCCAGGAATTAACTAGGGGATTTATCTGGGGAATATCTGAATGCCAAATTCGTTCTCTCTGCGAACGGGCCGCCGCTTTTGACGAAAAAGGCAGAGAATCAAATTCTCGTTCTTTTGAAAACGATTTTTGAAAGAGTTCTGGACCTAATTCCTTCCGAACTACACGTATCGTACTTTTATGTTTACAGGCTAAAGTTTTAGCACATGATAATGAAAGTATATACTTTATACGATATAAACCATCTCGACCAAAGGATCCACTGTAGTAATGAAAAAGATTTCTCCAAATTTGATCAAATCGATTGAGGATATCGTCATCTGTTAGATTGGTCCAAGACAATTTACTAATTGGCCGTCCTGATACGTCACAGAATTTTTCTCTAGCCAATAATCCAAGTATTGGTACAATCGGAACTATTGGATCAAATTCATTGGTAATAAGATCGGCGATGAATAACTCATCTAGCATTTTTGTTCTGACAAAAAGAGGGTTCATCCGAACCCTCAGAAAATAACCTAGAGAAGAAGAACAATTCTTGGATAATTGATGAGAACAGACCCTATACGGTTCGGACCAAAGATGGAAATAACATTGCCGAAAAAGTAGAAGATAATATCTACATTTTTTCACTAGGAGATGAGTACCTTTTATAGCTATAATAGATCTTTCACCATATCTAACATAGTTAATTTTAGGATCCTTCAACAACCAGATACTTTTCAGTGAATTTCGACGAGAAAATATGATAATATGTTTTATCTTTCGATGAAAATGAGTTCGCTGAGGGAAAGGTCTATGAGACAACGATCGTGAATGAGAGGATCGTTTAAGAAGGGAAAATAAAATGGATTCGCATTCATAGACATAATAATTCCACAGGAACAGGAAGAATCTCGTATTTACTCTTGGGACGACAATAATTGATCTTTGTAAATTCTCTGGACTATTTCGATATTCATAGAGAACAGAGCGTAATGGGTGCAAGGAGGGAGCATCTCGGATCAAGCGACGAAAGGTTCGAACCAAAATTTCCGGATGAATAGAATAGGGTATTCGTGCATCTGATATATAATTTGAATGCGGGAATTTATCCTCCAAGAAGGGAAATATTGAATGGATCGACCGGAAACTCTTCCATTCATTCATCCCTTCCACAGAATATTTTGACCGTATAGAGAACGGAACTTCCAGGACCAATGTAAGTCCTTCTAGTACCGATTCAGAATAGGAACTCTTCTTGCAATCAGCTAATGGATTTGGAGCGCAATTCACGAATAAAACAATTGAATGATTTTGTTGACGTATTTGACCAATCAAACGTTTTACAGTTAGGAAACTGAATTGATCATTGGAACTTAAATGTTCCGTCGGTTCGGAAGAACTTGATCCATCCAAATAATGATCATGAGAAATTGCGTAAAGATCTTCCTGAAAAAAGAGTGGATATAAAAAGCATTGTTGCCGAGAGTTATCTTCCTTTCCGTATCTATGGAATTCATCCATTTCCAAACCTCAGCTATGGCCCTCGTTCATGAGAATAACCTCTTCATTTCTGAGAAAATACATGGTGCGATCTAGTCGGAACAAGATAGGAAAAAAGAGATATATCCAAATATAAAGATTCTATCTTCTATAGATTTACTACCCAAGGATCTCATTCGTCATGAGGAAGAACAAAATTTTTTTATCCTGGCAACCAATCGCTCTCCTGACTCATGGAATAAATAAACCTGGTCAGTACACTATTTATCTTACACATCTGTACTCGAGTACTTAGGACTCATTGTGAGTGTATAAATCCCTGATCTACTCAGGGAAAACCTCCCGATATCAGGTACTAAACTGCTCTTAACTTCTGATCAGTAAAGGGAATTCCTCGCTCGTTAAATTGGAACGAGGAACAGAAGCTCATTTCTCTGGGTCTACTTATGATTCAAGTCATATAGCTTTCTCCATTGACTCATTCGACTTAACCGCGAATTGATGAAATCCTATTCACAATTATCACATTTGATCCGAAAGGATGAGCATATTATACATCCATCCAGGTATATAATAGACATTTTCCACCCATTTGATTCCTTGAATCAGATCCGGTCCTGATCGAATACAATCAGGTATCCGAGAAATAATATCAGGTATCATAAAGATCATATGTTGGAACGACATGCTTTTTTTTCCGTTCATTAGGATCAGTCGTAGTCTTCCGAACTTTACCGATGGTATCGACGAGTTTTCTACTTCATTCAAATGTGTAAAAGATCTTAGTCGCACTTAAAAGCCGAGTACTCTACCATTGAGTTAGCAACCCATATTGCGAATAGATATTGAGTATATATACGATCGAAGTGGAATGCGAGGTTACTCAATATGAACCGGTAAATAGAATCCTACCAATCTAATTGACGAACGGGAGGGATCAAAAACCTATGTGAATGACCAAATAATTCACTCGTCAGTTCATATATGGATATGTATAGTTTTGATCCACCATTCCAGAATAAAGTAATCTAGGTTATGAATAAATGATCCATCGACAGAATTATCATGATTGGATAGAATCACTGATAAATGATGAACCTAAGATATCTATTTCTATTGTGAATGGACGAATTATATCGACACAATACACTATTGTCAATCCAGAATAAGAGATAAATGAATTGTTGGATTGTCGCTGTATTGGGACGAGATGTTAGACACATCGATAGAAAATCCTAGGCTTTAACAATAGAACGATTCAAATATTCGTCATCTTTGTATGGAATCACGTGGAAACAAGATTGACTTGGAGAGTATATAAGAAAATAAGAATAATTTTGAGCCAAGGGCACTTGATCCGAATATGAAATGATGTCATAATCCATATTCACGAAACCAATTATGTAAATTACCACATCGTTTCAGACGATGTTTTGAAGATCCCTCCCTGATCTCGAATCATGATCGAGACGTGATTATGAATAGTCATTAACTCGATTGATATGATAGGAATAGGTATCGAATTGGATCCACTCTTTTTGTATAGAATACACTCAATGTAATCAATTAATTGATATTGATTAGGTACTTAACTTAATGCTTCTTTAGCTGCGTGCATTACCTCGACAGTAACGTTCAAAAGGCCCTTTCGTCGTGCAAATTTTTCTGTATTTATCTTTACTTCGTCTCTTACAAAACGGGGGATTTTACCCAATTCTTGCCAACTTTCAGGATCCCAAATTGGACTAATATCCGTGGATAATGATTTAGTCATTATTTCCTTCGTATCATGACCACAAAAAATCTCTAGAAGATGATCCTCCATACCCAGAGCGAATGAGTTATAAACTAGATCAGCTATTTGATTAGTACCTTCGTAACCCAGGAAGGGTCGATATCCCAAGGAAAAATTTTGGATATGAGCTGGTGCGGAAATAACTCCACAGGGAATCTCAAGACGTTTACCAATATGACGTTCCATTTGAGTACCAAATATTGCAGAGGGTTCCACGCGAGCGATAATATCTCCTACTTCAGCATGATCATCTGTGATGATCATCTCATCACAAAAATCTTTAATTTGCTCTTTGAACCATTCTGCATCATGTTTACAATAAGTACCTGTACAACTCACACGAATTCCCATCTCTCTAGCAAGTATCTTAGTAATTGAAGCAGCATGAGTTGCATCACCAAAAACGACTGTTTCTTTCCCCGTAAAGTTCTGACAATCGATAGATCTTGAGAACCAAGCAGCTTGGGAAACGAATCGAGTTTGTCCATCGATATAGGATTCGTAATCAACCCTTTTGCTCGATAAAATAGGAGCCGCCAAGATATCAAGAGATTTCTTTATCTGTCGGATGCACTCGGCCATATCTACAGCTCCCATAGGAGTTGTAGATACATAAGGCATTCCAAATTCCTTATTCAAATACATCGCTGTCATTAAGCCCACTTCACGATAAGGAATTAAATTGAACCGAGCTTTTGGTAAATTTTTTGGATCCTCTACAGATCCTCCTTCAGGAATTATTTGATTAATTCTGATGTCCAGATCTTTTAATAAACGTCTCAACTCACGACAATCGTGTCGATTATGAAAACCCAGAGTAAGAATCCCAATTATATTTACAGAAGGTGCATCTGTTACGAATTGATCCAATGTATGGGATTTATCCAAATAATATCGAACTACCTGTTCCAAAGTTCTATCCGCTGCCTGAATTTCATTCACTTGATAATGATCCACATCCGCAAAAATGACGTTGCAATCGGAGATTATGGATGCTCTATCCACAAAGTTTTTTAAATCCTCTTGCAAGATACTAGAGGTACACGTAGGTGTTAATATGATAAGATCGGGACTTTCCTCCTTATCTTTTCGAAGAATATTATCCACAACTCTTTTTCGAGATCCACGTGCTAGTACGTGACGATCTACTATACTAGCAGTTGCAGGAGTAAAATTTCTTTCCCGTTCTAACATAGAACGCATTACATTAAAATAATCATCTCCTAGAGGAGCATGCATAATGGCATGGACATTTTTGAATGAACTAGCTACTCGTAGAGTTCCAATATGAGCAGGACCAGCATACATCCAATGGGCTAATTTCATAAATTGAACCTTATCTCAAATTGATCCGTATTCCCATCTTGCACCACAGAGATATCCCTTTATCTCTTCCCTATTGTAATAACATTCCCTTCTGATAAGTTAAGTATGGTGAAATTATGAGAAAAATAAAAAACAAAAATTCCATTGGATTTACCCTTTACGAAAGAAGAAAGGGAAGAGCGAGGGAAGGGAAAACAGGAACCAATGAAATAAGTCTGGGACGGAAGGATTCGAACCTCCGAATAACAGGATCAAAACCTGCTGCCTTACCGCTTGGCCACGCCCCATTCCCATCCTATTTCCCTATTCATATGCTAATGAATACTTATATCAAATTTTTTGTCAACCCATTAGGATCCAAGATTAATTAGATCAGATCCCAATTGGGCAAAAAAATTTTGTGGATATTTCAACAAAATAGGTTATTGATGGAATTGGACATAATAGGAAAAACAGAAAAAGGGACAAGAATATTCATTCATTGATCATTTTCTATTAGATTGGGTAAAATATTGTATGTATGAAAGAATCATCCCTTCCAACCCCAAGTCCGGTCAAACTTGCCGAAGAGCTTCGATCGATTCGATCAATCAAAGACTTTTCTGGCTTTACCCCCCCCCTAATTTTTATTGGAGAAGAAAAATGCCAGTTATGTTCAATATTTGTCTAGATGATGCCTTTATTCATTCAAATAATCCCTTTTTTGGAAAATTACCTGAGGCTTATGCAATTTTTGATCCAATTGTCGATGTAATGCCAATTATTCCTGTTCTCTCTTTTCTCTTAGCCTTTGTTTGGCAAGCTGCTGTAAGTTTTCGATAAAAAGTATCTTTTTTTTTTTTCTTTTTCAAGTTTTTGGATCGCTGTCATTGATCTAATTTTTGTATAACTCTTTCCATTTTTTTGTGACAGAAGTTCTATCCTTGTTCCACCCGACTATACCAGATTCAGATACCTTATCTGCTCCCGGATAAAAACTTTTCCACTAACCTTCATCAATTCCTTCCGATCCCACCGCTCACTTCGGATCGAGCTATTGGGTCACGTATTGATACGATCGATACCAATGACATATTTTCATAAATATTCGATAAATATCTGGTTGATCCAAAAAATAAGAGGGAAAAAAGACCATTTGGAAAACAAAGAGAAAATTTCTCTTCTTCTTTCAAATTTATTTTCACGCGTGATTCGAAGAAATAATTTCGTGATTTGTAACAATCATACTATTGTTTGGTATTCAAGTATCCATATATGGTACAAAGATTGATGATCTATTCTGTTGTACTTATAATAAGGATTCCGGAGATTACGTAATGCTTACTCTTAAGCTGTTCGTTTACGCAGTAGTGGTATTTTTCATTTCTCTTTTTATCTTTGGATTTCTATCGAACGATCCAGGACGTAATCCCGGACGTAAAGAATAGTGAAAAAAGTCTCCAGGTTAATGGGTCTTTTCCGTTCCGTAGAAAGATTCGGGGTTATTCGTTTTCAGGATCAATAGTGTACGAACGGAGAGAGAGGGATTCGAACCCTCGGTACGGATGATCCGTACTACGGATTAGCAATCCGCCGCTTTGGTCCGCTCAGCCATCTCTCCAAGATGGAAGAGTTCATGTGTAACAAAATGAATGGTGGAGTAAAGGTGTATACCATAGTATGTACGGGTTGTATCGGCAATATAATGAATATTGCAATTATTCAGTTGGATAAAGAACAATCTAGTCAATTGTATTGCTCATTTCGTTCAAAATAGTTATTTCTTTTCCTCTCTTTTTTCTGACCTGCTTGGCCTGGCCATCGGCCAGGCCAAGCAGGTCAGAAAAATTATTCATACAGTGCTTGACCTAATTTGAGAGCTAGAATACTTGCTGTAAAGGCAAGAAAAAAAGCTATCAAAAATTGAACCTCTATTATCATCTCTTCATTCCCTCCCCAATCAGTTTGAATAAATGCGTTAGATGGATTAGTCCATTTATCCCTCTCCAGTATAAAATTTTATTATCTAGATATTGAAGGGTTCTCTATCTAAAGATATTAGATTATTGTAAAGATATTAGTTGCTCAAGGCCATAATAGGTTCCTGATCGAACCTACACAAATGGGTAGGAGTCCGAAGAAGACAAAATAGAAGAAAAGTGATTGATACCGACAACATTTTATTCATACATCCAGTCGATGGAGGGTGAAAGAAAACCAAATGGATCTAGAAGTTATTGCGCAACTCACTGTTCTGACTCTGATGGTTGTATCGGGCCCTTTAGTTATTGTTTTATCAGCAATTCGCAAAGGTAATCTATAATTACATGAATCTCCATCTCCGGAGATTCATGTAATTATGAAAACGAGGTAATGATTGATAGAAACTTTCAATAGAGGTTGATTGATAACTCCTCATCTTCCTATTGGTTGGACAAAAGATCGATCTGTATGTTACAATCAGATCGTTGCGGGTATAGTTTAGTGGTAAAAGTGTGATTCGTTACATTATCAACTCAAATAGTTGAAGGATCTTTTACATGGATCAAAGATCCATCTAAAGCTCTATTTCCAGATAGGCTCAAGCCCTTCCCTATGAATGCCCAGGAATAGCATACCTTCTCGTAATCTGGGTCTGAAATGATGAAAGAGAAACACATTTTTGGTTCCAAGATAGCGACACAGAATGTTTGAAAGGTTAGATAAATTCCAGATCTATGGGGATCCAAAGATATTTTTTCATCGTGACTAAACCTTCAACTTATGGATGGAAGGACCCCAGGTTGAAGCGGAATAGCTATAGAACGATGACTTTGGTTTACTTGGGTTATCAGCATTTCGTTCGAGCTCGGTGGAATTTGTTCTCCTGGGGATCAGAATCAGTAGAAATAGGGAACGAATTAACTAGAAAGATTTGTGATTATTTGAAACTTTTCAAATTTCTCTTTCTATCGGGATCATCTAGAAAGTGAGTAAGTATTCTACGATTTTGGGCCCTTCACTAAAAAAAGAGAAGAGTAGAAAAGAGAAGAAACTGACGTAGATGCCATGGGTACGATAAGAAATTAGGGTTTTATTCGAAAATAAAAGAGGAGAAAGAAAAGAATTGAAATTTCCTTTCACAAAGATTTGATATAAATATTCCGCTTCTTCCCTCATACCGCTCTCTATCCCCCATGAAGGAGCTGAATGACATGAAATTCTCATGTTCGGTTCTGAATTAGAGGCATTGAATAATCAATGTCGACTATAACCCCTAGCCTTCCAAGCTAACGATGCGGGTTCGATTCCCGCTACCCGCTAACAGATATCTACCTGTTCTATATCTATCTATATAGATAGAATAGGTAGATATAAAGTGATTAAGTATATAACATAATTTCACGATTCACTCGAAATAAATTTTCCGTTGCAATGTGAAATAGATTCCATTCTTTTCCTATCCTATAACCTCATTGTGAATAAAAAGGTAGATCGGGACAATGTATGCCAAAAGGAGTTAAAATAAAAAAAGGGAAGATAGAAAGAGCGTCCATCGTCTAATGGATAGGACAGAGGTCTTCTAAACCTTCGGTATAGGTTCAAATCCTATTGGACGTAATACTCTTCAATTGTTCTAAATTGTTGTGCAATGTATTGGAACAAATTATTCAGCTCTTTTTCCTGTTCTGAATAATCCCACCAAATTATCAAATATTCATTTTTTTTCTTGAAGTAAAAAAAGTTCAGTATGTTCCTTAAGAGCCTCTTCCAAAAGGGCTTTCGCTTCTTCTGTAAATGTACCAGTAGAACATATAATTTCTCCGAACTGAGGTTTATTCTTTATCAAATACTCGCGTAACCGAACGAGAAAATTTCTCACCTGTGCTATTTCTAATATATCCAGGTATCCATTTGTTCCAGTATAAATAGTAGCTATTTGTTCTTCTACTTTCAAAGGAGCCGATTGAGATTGTTTGAGCAACTCACGTAATCGTTGACCCCTTGCCAATTGATCTTGAGTAGCTTTATCAAGATCGGAAGCAAATTGTGCAAAGGCTTCCAACTCTGCAAATTGAGCTAACTCTAATTTCAACTTTCCAGCTACCTTTTTCATAGCTTTTATCTGAGCCGCAGATCCTACTCTAGATACGGAAAGACCCACATTAATAGCAGGTCGGATCCCGGCATTGAATAGATCGGCCGATAAAAATATTTGTCCATCGGTAATGGAAATTGCATTAGTGGGAATATAAGCTGAAACATCTCCAGCTTGAGTCTCAACTATTGGTAGAGCAGTAAGACTCCCCTCACCTAACTGGGAACTTAATTTAGCTGCTCTTTCCAAGAGACGGGAATGCAAATAGAAAACATCTCCCGGATAAGCTTCTCGGCCAGGTGGTCTTCTTAATAGAAGAGACATTTGTCGATAAGCTTGTGCCTGTTTGGAGAGATCGTCATAAATGATTGATGTATGTTGTTTCTTATACATGAAGTATTCAGCCAAAGCTGCCCCTGTATAAGGAGCGAGATATTGTAATGTAGCGGGAGAATCCGCAGTTTCCGCTACCACAATGGTATATTCCATTGCGCCACGTTCTTGAAATGTATTAACTACCTGAGCCACGGAAGAAGCTCTTTGACCAATTGCTACATAGACACAGATTACATTTTGACTCTTTTGATTAAGAATAGTATCTGTAGCTACTGCTGTCTTGCCGGTCTGTCTGTCCCCAATAATTAATTCTCGCTGACCACGTCCTATAGGAATCATAGAATCAATAGCAATAAGCCCCGTTTGAAGGGGTTCATATACGGAACGTCTTGATATAATACCTGGAGCGGGAGATTCAATCAGTCGAAATTCGGAAGCTGAAATTTGACCCTTACCATCAATGGGTTGGGCTAGAGCATTTACAACACGACCCAAATACGCATCACTTACTGGTATCTGAGCAATTTTTCCTGTTGCTCTCACGGAACTACCTTCTTGTATCATCAAGCCATCGCCCATTAATACAACTCCAACATTATCCGATCCCAAATTTAGGGCAATGCCTACTGTACCATCTCCAAATTCCACTAATTCCCCTGCCATTACTTCATAAAGACCATGAATACGAGCAATGCCATCTCCTACTTGAAGTACGGTGCCAAGATTACCAACTCCTGCTGCGTCGTTATATCGTTTGATCTGTTTCCGTATAATATTACTAATTTCGTCGATTTGAAGATTTCCCATTAGCACTTATTAATTATCTGTTGAGAAATAGGGCCTATAACAACTAACAACTAATCTGGTGTGTTCATCATGGTTCTAAACAGGCCAATATTTTGATTGATCGTACGTAAATGCAACTCAATTTTAAAACGACTATTCAAAGTTCCTATAGTTCTTCGTAAAGCTTGGCGAGAAACTTGTTGTCGGATCTGGTCAATTGCTCTTTGCTGTTCGGAGTAAATCGTTTCATTCTTGGGATCCTCTAATTGTTCCAAATTCTCAGAAGCAGCATTGATGAGATCCTCTTTCTCTCGTTCTACTTGGGAGTCTCCATTTACCCGGATTTCGTCCCCTATCATTTCCACTTCCCTTAAGCGAGCCCGAGCTTTCTCGAGCTGATCGATAGCTCCTTTACATAGTTCTTCCGAATTCCGAATAGTATTCAATATTTTCTGTTTACGGTTATCTAATAGATTACTTAATGAAAGTAGATTATCTATTCACAAATTTCACGAATTCATAATCTCTTCCCAAACCGAACACGAATCTTTCGATTCATTCGGCTCTCCTGCTCAGTTCTTTTTTATTCCCCAGGAACATATACGTTCCCCCTTCACACCAAGCCTGCCCTTTCCGTTCCGTTTACGGAAGATTAGAATCAATTTATAAAAGACCGAGATCTCCAAGGGCTCTTCCAGCAAAAGGGATTTGCAATTATCAATAAAGTTGTTTTTGTTTTCGTTTCCCCTTTTCTCTCCTATTCTTCCCCCATGAAATTTGAATCGTTCCATTCAATTAATTAATTTGTGCCTCCTTATTTTTGTTCTATCGAATAATTTCCTTTCTGTTTAGGTTGTCAGTTCAGCATTGGAACTAAAATTGGATGGGAGGTTGGGACTATTTTTCAGTAAATAGATGAAATTATTCCATTGATATGAATGTTTTATATCGGATCAATCTCCAACTATGCCTTTGAATCCATCTCATCTTGACACAGCGGTGGAAAGAATACCCAGTTAGTTGTGCTTAGACTTCAAACAGTTCAGCTTTAACCATTCTAGTGGTCCTCCCTCATTGGTTGGTATAAACTAATAGTTCATTTCCCAATCAATTACGAAATGCTATAGTTCTTCGCTATTCCCCGTTCGGAAGTAATTCGTTGAGATCATGCACTTTTCTATCTCCAAAGTGCAGCTGGTTGGGCCCAGCCATATTATTCGAATATACAACTCGCACACACTCCCTTTCCAAAATAGATCAGTACACTAAGTACCACACTTGGATTTATTATATTTGTTTCTAAAATATTGGTATTTGATCCGAAACCCCCAGCAGAAGGCCAATAACTCAAGGAAATGAAAGGATCAATTACATTTTTCATATGCTCACCCCTCATAGATAAGGATATGTTCTACATCATTTTGTTCTTTTCTTTTTTGATCCTATCTAGTTCTGGATAAGAATATTTTGGATACTTAGTCCCAGGTTTTTGATAAGGATAAAAAGAAAAGGATAAAATGAATTTGCTTGCCCTATCCATTCCCTTCCCTTCCCTGTCACACGCGTCATGAATCTTTCCGACCGAAGTAGGAAGAAGAATTCATTTGCTAATTATTAAGATCAGCCTCTCCCGCAGCTGAACAAGGAAATTCTTGGAGAAATACTAATGTAATGACGAGGTGTAGGGATCTTTTTTTTTTTTTTTCAGGATTAAACAAAGGGATTCGCAAATAGAAGCGCTAGGGCCACAACTAGTCCATAAATTGTTAAAGCTTCCATAAAAGCTAAACTTAGCAGTAAGGTACCTCGTATTTTACCTTCTGCTTCTGGTTGTCTCGCAATACCTTCTACAGCCTGGCCCGCAGCAGTGCCCTGGCCAACGCCAGGGCCAATGGAAGCAAGCCCTACAGATAATCCAGCAGCAATAACAGAAGCAGCAGAAATTAAGGGATCCATGGTAATCTCCTCTTACTAAGATCAGGAAATAGTGTATAATACAACAGTTTCATCTATTGAGTGTTCACCAATGGTAAAATTATGGAACGATTTCTTCCGAACAACTAAGAACCCAAGATATTTCGGTATCAAAGTGATAATATCAACGAATAAGGAAACCTATTATCCCTTATGAAAATATTTCATCTGAATAATATTCGAAAATAAAGATTCCATTTTATTGAACATATGAATTCTTATCACGGAGAGAGAATAGACTGCGTAAAAGCCTATAAGTCATTATATATAACATCTACAGATGATATATTAATCCATAAAATCAAAAAGGCTTTTTTAATCAATATAAATGGATTAATATATGAAACGAATTATATACAAAGTAAACATGTTCGAAAAAATCCTCCCCTTGCTGGGAACAAAAATTTCATCGTTCTACGCCGGGGTACATTCTTTACTCAAACAACTCCGATTAGTGAACCTGTTCGATCCTATTTTCTCTCATATTTCTATACAAACGGACCAATCGGATCCACTCTATCTGGAGATCTAATGGACAGAAGTAGTTAACCGATCTTAAATCTTGTTACCAAGCTCTTTTTACTAAGAAATATAATTTGCTTCTACCATACATATCAAGTCATGCGTTGGTACGATACTTAGAAACTATTCTGTCTGATTGGACAGTGATTTAATGATGACCCTCCATGGATTCACCTATATAAGCTGCAGCTAGAGTTGCAAAGATCAGAGCTTGAATACCGCTCGTAAATAATCCCAGGAACATTACAGGTATAGGAACTACTAAAGGTACCAGAGAAACAAGAACGGCAACTACCAATTCGTCAGCTAATATATTTCCAAAAAGTCGAAAACTAAGCGATAAAGGTTTTGTAAAATCTTCTAAGATGTTAATTGGTAAAAGTATTGGGGTTGGTTGAATATATTTACCAAAATAACCTAACCCCTTCTTTGCAAGACCTGCATAGAAATATGCTACTGACGTAAGTAAAGCTAGAGCAACCGTAGTATTAATATCATTTGTAGGTGCGGCTAACTCCCCCTGAGGTAATTTTAGAATTCCCCAAGGAAGAAGAGCACCTGACCAGTTAGAAACAAAGATAAATAGAAACATAGTTCCAATAAAGGGAACCCAGGGACCATATTCTTCCTCCCCAATCTGAGTTCTGGTCAAGTCCCGAAAAAATTCGAGAATATATTCAACAAAATTTTGACCACCGGTAGGAATGGTTTGTGGATCTCGAACAGCTATGGTAGCTGAACCTAATAAGACAGCAATTACAATCCAAGAAGTTATAAGTACCTGTCCATGAACTTGAAACCCCCCTATTTGCCAATAAAAATGTTGACCCACTTCCACACCGGATATATCGTAGATATGATTCAGTGTGCTAATAGGAGATCGTACGATATCCATATTACCCCCTTGTAAAGATGAACTTAAAGAAGAAAATAAATTATTTTTATCAAATAAATGATAGATTCCTCAATTATTTCACTCTCATAAGAATTTTTGATGTCACGAGATAATAAAAGGGTTATTCCATTAAGAATATTTTTCAATTTGGAGCAGCCAACCAAACCAATAAATGAAATTGGCTCTTACGATATTTTGGATGGAATAGCAGCCAACTCAGTAAATCCTCAGGTCCTTCCCCCCCCTTTTTTTTTTTTCTATTTTCTTTTTATTACTAATTCACTTTCTATTAGCCCTTCATATAGCTATAATGACCTTAATGCCCTTCCTTCGCAAATTGCTGACGTTAATCTGTTCAGGATCAATTGGATTGAAGCTATACCATCATCATTGGCTGGAATTGGGATATCCACGAGATCTGGATCACAATCTGTATCAACCAAGCAAATTGTCGGAATACCCAAAGTTCTACATTCCCCAAGAGCAATGGATTCTTCTCGTTGATTGGTAATTATCGCAATATCGGGTAAGCTCCTCATGTATCTAATCCCACCTAGATATTTCTGCAATTGGTCTAATTGTCTCTTGAGCATAGCTGCTTCTTTTTTTGGAAGTTGATTGAATCGTCCCGTATCTTGTTCTTTTTTTAAATCCTTGAACTTCTGAAGTCTCGTCTCTGTAGTAGACCAATTAGTTAACATACCACCAAGCCATTTTCTATTTACATAATGACATCGAGCTTCTGTAGCAGCTGATGCTACTAAATCAGTTGCTTGATATTTCGTACCGACTATCAGGAATTGTTTTCCTCTACCTGCTATATCAAACACCAAATCACAAGCTTCTGATAAAGAACGAGCAGTTTTAGCCAGATTAATAATATGAGTATCTTTACGCTCTGTAAAAATGTAAGGTGCCATCTTAGGGTTCCATTTCCTAGTTTTATGCCCTAAATGAACTCTTGCTTCCATCATCTCTTCCAAATCAATGTTCCAATATCTTTTGCTCATTCTCGTTCGCTTTCCTCCCCAAAATAGCGAAATAAAATGTATCATAATATCTAATTATTCCAACGGAATCGATTACATCTTAAAGATTGCCTGTCTGTCTAGTACGTGGTAGAAACGTTCTCACTCATAGAATATTTCATATTCTTCCTATTATAGAAGATATATTCATGAACATAAAAAAGAAATCTCTTTCTCAAGACTCTTTTAATGGCTGTTTTAATATATTGTGATAATTTTCTTGAATGGAAAAAAAAGATACTTTGTCATGATGAAATAAAATATCCTTCACTTTGTTGCTAAATAGATTCCTATTCCCTATTCTTGGATCTATTCCGTTCCGTTTCCCTGAACGGTGAATATGTTGCCCAGTACCGGCAGGTATCATCCCCCCGAGAATAACATTTTCCTTCAAGCCTTTCAACCAATCGATACGACCTTGTAGAGCAGCTTTAGCTAAGACCCGAGCAGTTTCTTGGAAACTCGCTTCGGATATAAAACTTTGAGTATTCAGAGATGCCCTTGTTATTCCTAATAACATGGTTTGATAGTAGATTGTCTCTTCCAGAGCACGATCCATTCTCTGTGCTCGTGATAATCCAATGAGTTCCCCCGGTGAAAAAACATTAGCCGTTCCATCTTCTGAAATTAATACTTTCGATGTCATTTGGCGTACAATAATCTCTATATGCTTATCACCAATTCGTACCCCTTGGGATCGGTAAACTTTTTGAATCTGATTGACTAAATGAATCTGACTTTGTTCCATAGTTATCCTAGCGCTGATGAATAACCCCCAAAGACTTCCAAGAAATCTTGTCATATCTCCGGTCCAATTTTCAAAACTTTCTTTCAGATTCATCGATATTGAATTATTCAAACGGGCTTCTGACAATTGTTCAACTTTAGGAAGACCTTGAATTATATCACTGGATTTTAACCTTTCATATATCAATGTTATCAATGTATCTCCTTTGTCAAGAATTTCTCCATAATGACCATGAACAGTCGCTTTTCGAGTAGCCAGATAGGGTTTAGCTGATCTAATGACTAAAGATTCCTCATCAACTGCTATGATTTGACCAGATTCGGGGAGTGGTTCATCCTCGGATATCCATACACTTTCAGGAATCAATTGTCCAAGACTAACTACTGGAAATGTTTTTTTGCAGAATTCGGATGAGGAAGAGCACCAATTTGGACCCAAGAGATTGGAAATGATGTTCCTGCACGGATCGAAATGAGAAATTCTCATATTTTCGTCCATGAAATAATTGTGGAAAATGGAATGTTTCTTTGATAATACTTTTTTATCAGTTATAAACTGGGAGGATGGAAAACGGCTGGTTATACTATGTAAATGACCCAAGAGACCTGAAAATTCAATGATTTTTCTCATAGGATCCTTTCTATTTGATTTATTTCCCGTATCATAACATTTAGAATCATTGAATAGAACGATTCGAAAACAGTCGGATGGTGATAGAACCATAAAAGATCCACTGTCTTCTTCCCCATTCGATAATGAACAAATAGTCCCTTGATGCTTACTAATTAATTGACTCGCCCCATTGGAAGAGAAAAGATTAGTGTGGTCCAAATTGTTATGGAACATCAAATTTGAACTTGCTTTATTGTCCCTTCTCCCCATGAAAAAAGGGGGGTATTTCATCAAGCTAATTTGAACCATATTGTTAACGATCTTATTTGTTCTTACTGAAATAAGAGAAACATAAGCCTCAGATTCTATAGAATCTATTTGTTCCCAATCAAATCCTAGACAAGTTCGAACCAATGGAATACTTGTATCACTCATTACTTGGATTCGTTCACCATCTTCATACAAAATGGAATTGCTAATTTGAATCTGCAAGTTGTCCCCTTCCCTCGATAAATCTAGGGAAAAGGGTGTTGTCATATTCGGCCCATCCGGTATTCCATGTTCTACGTTAGAATATCCAAAAATGGAATTTATCTGTAGAATACCACTTTTTGGTATTCTAAGAATCGCATCAGGACAAGGTATTATTCTTTTTCCCCATTCTTTATCACACTGCAACGAGACGATGAATCGATTCATTTGCTTTTTCCCCTTCATATTGTAATTCTTAGGGGAAAAGGTGACATAAATAGAGTCTCGATGCTCGTTGGATATGGTCCGATCAGTTTCAGTTTCTGAATAACTGAAGATTTGTTCTTCCTTCCCATAGCAGTTTGAGTCACCTGATCTATGTTCCACTTGATCCACGTAAGAATCGGTATGTTTGGCAACAAAAGGTTGAACATCTACTTGATCCTGATACTTATGAAATGGAAAGGGTACTACACCGGATCCGTATATACCTCCCGATAATATCCATAGATAACCCGTCCTGAGTATAGAATGAACATTACCGTGTACATATTCAGGTGCATGACACACATTGGTACTCCAGTGCATTTCTCCTTCTAAGTCAGAATATATATTTTTGCGAACTTTTTCCTTGAAGGAAGATGTTCTAGCACGAACCTCGGCAATAATTTGTTCCGATTCCACATATTGATCATTCTGAACCAAAAGCAAACTTTGTGGTGGAATGGTTAAGTTCTGTACTTGATTCTGACCATCAATAGTAATGGATAAGTTATTATGACATAGATAAGCAGGATGTCCATTACGTGTACGTGTGGGATAAACCAAATTATCATTGAATTCAATCTTTCCATTGAAAGGGGCTCGTATATGTTCTGCAATATCACCAGTAAATACCCCCCCGGTATGAAAAGTCCTTAGTGTTAGTTGAGTTCCTGGTTCCCCAATGGATTGGCCCGCAATAATACCTACTGCTTCTCCTAATTCAATCAAGTGACTGTGAGTAGTACTCCGACCATAACATAATTGACAAATCCGAGATATACTCTTGCAAGTAAAGGGGGTTCGTATATATATTGGTCGTGGTCGAATGTTTCTTAATTGATTGGCAAGTCCAACTCCAATATCCTGATTGCGCGTGGCAATGCATCTCCTATTTATATATACATCGTCTGCTAGCACACGGCCAATCAGTATTTGTGTTCGTACAACAACTTCATTTATGTCCCTCTCTCGACCTCGAATGGGACTTACGAAAATACCTTGGACAGTGCCACAATCTGTTCTACGTACTACAATTTGTTGAACTACTTCAACAAGTCTACGTGTGAGGTATCCAGCATCTGCTGTTCGTACAGCAGTATCCACAACTCCTTTACGAGCCCCATAACAGGAAATAATATATTCCGTTAAAGAGAGCCCTTCGCGTAAATTCCTTCGAATGGGTAGATCGATGATTTGTCCTTGAGGATCTGACATTAATCCTCTCATACCTACTAATTGGTGAACCTGAGATGTACTTCCCCTAGCTCCTGAGAAAGACATCACATGTACTGGATTTAAGGGATCAGTCATGCTAAAATTCGTATTCATTTCTTTTCTCAAATATTCACTGGTAGCATACCATATCTCGATCGATTGACGTAATTTTTCCACTGCATGTAAATTCCCATAATGATTCTGTTTCTCCGAAACAGAACCTTGTTGCTCCGCATCTTGGACGAGCCATCCTTTGGAAGGCGCTGTTAAAAGATCATCAATTCCTAATGAAATAGCTGTATCAGTAGCTTGTTTAAAACCTGAAGTTTTGAGTTGATCCAAGATATGTGATGTATATGTCATTCCGAAGTGATCTATTAATCTGCTAATAAGCTTTTTAATGGCAGTTTTATCCATCACTTTATTATAAAAGGGCAAATTATCAAAGGGCAATCTAGTTTGTTTCTTCATAAGTAAAAATCTCCATATTTTCATGAGTAGGATTAAGCAATGGGTCCAAGCCGATTATTCGAAGGCTTCCTCGATCTCTATATCTGCACTAATGAAAAAATCATAAGATCAATAACATTAGATCCTGAGAGCTGGTAGTGATTTCTTTGGGTGTTCAAAACAGGCAAACCCTTGTATGGCTTCTTCCATTTCTCGATTGAAACGAGTACGACCAACAGTTGTTCGAATGTATATATTAAGGATTTCCCCCATTCTACCTTTTCTTATTCGATAATGTTCATGGATTTCGTGGAAAGTACCCAAAGATTCGTATTGAACTTCGATAGGGGCTTCTTGGTTTACTGAGGTAATGATACGTAAATCCAATTCCCCCCACCGGAGCCATAAGGGGCTGTATAAGTCAATTCGTTTCTGTCGGTAAGCTCTGAGCACATCATCATAACTATAAAAGGAAGGTTTCTTACAAGAAAAGCTTTTCTTTTCCGAGTGATACGGATGGTACCTATTCCCGTAAATACCTTGACTATTTTCGACCGTTGATATATAAAGCCCAAGAAGCATATCCTGAGTTGGTATAGAAATAGGATCCCCGATAGCTGGAGACAAAAGATTTGTCTCAGAAAACATGAGTAAACGAGCTTCTGCTCTAGCTTCCAGAGATAAAGGTACATGGACAGCCATCTGATCTCCGTCAAAGTCTGCATTAAATCCTCCACAAACCGATGGATGTAAACGAATGGCACGTCCTTCTACTAAAATAGGTTGAAACGCTTGTATTCCCAATTTGTGTAAGGTAGGTGCTCGATTCAACAATACGGGATGTCCTTGCATAACCTCTTGAAGTACTTCCCATACAATGGGTCCCTTATCTCGAATCATACTTTTAGCAGCTCTTAGGTTGGGAGCAATATGTCGTCCAATGAGACTACGAATTACAAATGCTTGAAAAAGCTCTATTGCTATTTCTGAGGGTAATCCACATTGGTACAATGATAGAAAGGGACCCACCACAATAACGGAACGACCTGAATAATCAACTCGTTTGCCTAGTAAATTTTCACGAAATCTTCCCTCTTTGCCTTCGATCACATCTGAAAACGATTTATAAGGCCTATCATGACTGTCTCTCATTGGTTGTCCGCAGATACCATTATCAAGAAGTGCATCTACGGCTTCCTGGATCAATTTTTTTTGACAAATAACAAATGACTCAGATCCACTTCTTGCTAATAAATTTGTAAGAGTATTATTCCGATTGATAACTCTTCGATAAAGTTCATTTAGATCTGACGAGGTAATAAGTCCACCTTCACCTAATTGAACGATTGGCCTCGGTTCGGGAGGAAGAACTGGTAATAGGCATAAGACCATCCATTTTGGTTCTATATTTGTTCGGAGAAAATGTTTAGCCAATTTAATGCGTCCAACCAGAAAATCCTTTCTTCTTCGAATTTTTTCATCCTCCCATCTATCCACAGTGGATTCTTGGTTCTCCTCCAATCTATTCCATTTCAATTCCACCAAGTTCTTCCATTCCATATGTGAACGATCTATAATCATTTGCAGATCCAGACCCGTTAGTTGTTCCCCGATAGCATCTCCCCCAGTAGCTATTTCTCTCTCTTTAAATGTTCCAGAACCCCGAGCAAAGAGGTAATGAGGACGAGCAGAGAGGTAATGAGGAATAATATCTTTCCAGGATTGAATCTCATAATTGAATGTACCCCGTGATCTCAATAAAGTTGGTTTTTTAGCTATGGGCCTAGCAAGAAAAAGATTTGGATAGGTTATTCTAAGATTTCCCCCCCCCTCAGGATCGGACGTGAAAGTTTCCTCTCATCCGGCTCAAGTAACTATAAAAAAAAGATGAAAAAAAAACTCTTTTTCGCTCTGAAGAGAGATCGCTACTCTCTGCTCAAGTTCCAAGTGAAATTGAGTATTCCTTTATGTTATGATTCTACAACATAGATATGGAATTATTGAGCAGTCTCCTCCCTTCCGAACAATACTTTTCTTCTTGAAAGACCTTCAATTAGGGATTTACTTGTCTTTATCTCGTTCCATTTGATCCTTTAGGTTCCTGCTTGCTTTGCTTTACTTCGATGGTTACAATACTATTGATCGAAGCATATGTGCGATGAATAGACTCCTATAGCCATATCTTCGGTCCGGAATACCTCTATTCAGGGCTAACCCAAATAAAAGAGAAGAGAATGACTTTCAAATTCCATTATCTGAAAGAAGTGTTTTCACAAAGTTCAATTAGCAATTTGATACATAATATCTAAACCCTGGACTAATTCCTCTTTCTCAACATCTTGAAAAGATGCTTATAATTCTGAGCTTCATGCTACTCCTCCAGAGGGGCATGTCAGAGCTAAAGGCATCCCAATGAGATTTAATAGGATGACAGTTCCTGATTACGGATCTGTATGATCGGAACTTGTGATCAAGTCACACATCGCAATATACTGGACCTTCTAATTCTTTCCGAGTTTTAGCTAATAGATTCGCAATATAACTGGGAAGGCGTTTCAAATACCATACGTGAACCACCGGACATGCCAGTTTAATGTATCCCATTTGATATCTTCGAATTCGAGAATCAACGAATTCAACTCCACATTGTGTGCAAAATTTTGAGTCTATCTTCTCATTTCCGATCCCTGGAGAATTTCCACAAGCACAAACTCTACTTTTGATAGGTCCAAAGATTCTTTCACAAAACGATCCATCTCTTTCTGGTTTATTAGTTTCATAATGTAGAGTATAAGGTTTAGTCACCTGTCCAACTATCTCGCCATTAGGTAAAATTTTTTCGGACCAAGCACAAATCTGTTCGGGAGAAGCTAATCCAATTCGAAGTTGTTGATGTTTATTCTGTTCAATCATAAAAGATCTCAATTTATTGTGATCAAACTTCCTCTCTATCTATCTGAAAGTCTTTCTCAGATATAATAGCATGATTCAATTCTAGAGCTAAAGATCGTAATTCTCGAATGAGCAATCGGAAAGATTCTGGAGCAGTGTCAGGTTTAGGTATTGGCCCTCCAGTGATAATGGCACCAAGTACTTCATTACGAGTTCTAATATGGTCAGATTTGAGAGTAAGCATCTCTTGTAAAATATAAGCAACACCAAAACCTTCTAGAGCCCAAACTTCCATTTCTCCTATTCGTTGCCCCCCTCGTTTGGATTTTCCTCTAAGAGGTTGTTGTGTAACCCGTGCATAAGGTCCACTCGAACGTGCATGTATTTTCTCATCAACTTGATGACTCAATTTCGACATATAAGCTTTTCCTATTGTAACAGGTTGTTCAAAAACAGCTCCTGTTCTTCCATCAATTAATCTATGTTTTCCAGGATGATCTGGTTCGAATACCCATGGATTAGCTGTTTGCTCACTAGCTTTATAAAGTTCAGGAAACACTAGTTTTCTCGAAGCTTCTCGCTCGTATTTTTCGTCAAAAGGTGTTATTCTATAATGTTTGTTCATCAGGTTTCCTGCTAAACCGGGCAAACATTCAAAGATCTGTCCTACATTCATTCGTGAAGGTACCCCTAATGGATTCAATACCATATCAACTGGTATTCCATTTTGCAAATAGGGCATATCTTGTCTCGGCAAAATTATTGAAATAATACCTTTATTACCATGCCTTCCAGCTACTTTATCACCCACTTGTATCTTACGTTTTTGTGATATATATACGTGGACTGTTTCCGCATTATCACCGGAATCATCTACTCTATTGATCCATCTCACGTCGATAACTCGACCCTTTCCACCTATAGGTGCTCTGAGACAACTTTCTCTCGCAGTCGATACCTCAATACCAAATATGGTTTGTAATAATCTTCCTTCTGGGGTACATAATGATTCTTCTGTTGTTTGAGGCGTTAATTTACCTACCAAAACATCACCTGTTTCTATCCAAGATCCTAGCATTACAAGACCATTTTCGTCCAAATGACGAAGTGAATGAGCATCTAAATGAGGTATTTCTCTAGTGATTCTTTCAGGACCCTGGCTCGTCATACAGATTTCAATCCTGTATCTTACGATATGGAAAGAGGTATAAATATCTTCGTATACCAGACGTTCACTAATTAGTATTGCGTCTTCGAAATTGTATCCTTCCCATGGCATATAAGCTACTAAAACGTTTTTTCCCAAAGAGAGTTCTCCCCCTACCGTAGTTGCACCATCCGCCAGAATTTGTCCCTTCTTTACACATTCCCCTTGACGAACTTGAGGTTTTTGATGCGTACAAGTATTTGTATTAGAACGTTGATATATAACCGATTCTGTTCGTACAGTGTCTCCATTAATCGATGAAGTTATATTTACAGCATCGATATACTCGATCCTTCCCTCTTGTGTAGCTATAGCTACACTTCCTGAATCTAGAGCTGCTTGACCTTCCAACCCAGTTCCGGCAATGCACTTCTCGGGTCGAAAAAGTGGAACTGCTTGACGCTGCATATTAGAACCCATTAGAGCGCGATTAGCATCATTATGTTCGAGAAAAGGAATAAGGGAAACTCCAACGGAAAAATATTGGAAAGGAAAAATACTTCTAAAATGGATTTGTTCCCATGCAATAACTATAAATTCTTGTCGGTATCGAGCTGGAGTAATTTGTTCCTCTTGAATTCCTTGATTTAACGCCAAAGAATTTCCCGTAGCTATCCGATAGTATTCATCCTCATCTTCTCCCGGTAATAGATAAACCATATGTTCTTCTCTCGATCTCTCGGAAATCTTATAGAATGGACTTTGTAAAGAACCACAATCACCAATCTTTGCATGAATAGATAATGATGAAACAAGTCCAGCATTCATTCCTTCGGACGTATCGATTGGACAAATACGCCCATAATAACTGGGATGAATATCCCGTGTCCGAAAACTAGCAGTTCGCCCTGTTAAGCCCCCAGGGCCTAAATGGCTCAATTTTCGCCCATGAGCTATTTCCGTCAATGGATTAGTTTGATCCAAAAATTGGGATAAGGGGTGTGAACCAAAAAAATCTTGAAAAGTGTTTTTGAATAGAGTTGAAGTGACCAAGTTTTGAGGAGTTGATCTACGCTTGGTTGCTCCGTGTATAGTTCTTCGAACTGTATCTTCTAAATGACCTAGAGTTAATCTAAATTGATTCTGTAATAAATCTGCTACAGAACGAATACGTCGATTTCTGAGGTGATCTATATCATCGAGTGTACCCATTCCAAATTTCACCCCAATAAGGTAATCCACAGCAGCCAATACATCTTGTGGTAATGAAAAAATCTCGTTCTCAGGTATATCAAGGTTCAGTTTTTGGTTCAGATTTCGTCGACCAATCTTTCCCAATTCACATCTTTGTCGGAAAAATTTTTCTTGCAATTCTTTACATAGAGACTCGGAAAATACCAAATCGCCACTTACACAGTAGAGTTTTTTGTAAAACTCCAGAATGGCTTTTTCCCTCGACCAGAGATATTCCTCCCGCTCCCACCTCTCCTTTTTCTTCAATAAAAATAAAAATCTTTTGGGATAGTGAGTATTGTCCAGAATCTCTTCGAGATTTAAACCCATAGCTGATAATAGAACTGGAATAGATATTTTTCGTTTTCTGCTTACACGAGCCCATATCCTTTCTCCTACATCGATCTCTAATTTCGATCTTCTTCCCCAATCTGAAATCAAAGTGCCAGTATATATATAATTTATTCTATTATGGTCTAATTCTGAACGGTAATAAATACCAGGACTTATTAATATTTGATTCACCACGATTCTGTAAATCCCATTTACTACAAATGTTCCATGGGAATTCATTAAAGGAATATTTCCGAGAAATACAGTTTGTTTCTGTATCTTTCTACTATTCCTCCGAATCGATCTTGCTGGTACATATAATTCAGAGTAATATGTAAGGGACTGATATACAGCATCTCTCTCTTTGATGAAAGGTTCTGCTAATTCATATTCATTACCAAAAAGACTGAATTCAATTTCTTTATCTGTATCCTCAATTTTTGGAAAATTATGAAGTTCTTCCATCAAGCCCTGATCGATAAAACGACAAAATCCTTCAAATTGTATCTTACCAAATTCAGGGATTGTAAACGCTCCCTCATTTTCATCTAATCGCATTGGAAGTTTCCCATCTGTAGAAAAATCTATTTAATTATTCCCGATTGATCTATATGGATCAATCCGACAAAAAAGATTCGGATGTATATTAAGTGTTCACTATATCCCATGAAATTCTACCCGTATCCAGATATACTTCCAATTAGAAAAAAAAAAAAGGATAAGGAAGAGGTACTTTGATACTTTCATCCAACCACGTGAAATGGAGCTATGAACAAATGAATCAAACCATTCTTAAATGTGAATCTTACTTAGAAAATTTCCTAATGAAAATAGCCAGATCGAAAGACGGATAACAAATTAGATCCATTTCCTTTATGGTTGACTTTAGCATACATCTCATACTATACTTAAAGGACGGACGAATGACTTGAAAGGACAAATGATTCGACCTGTCCATGGGATTCCCATATCTCGGCGACATAGCCAAGCGGTAAGGCAGAGGACTGCAAATCCTCCATCCCCAGTTCGAATCCGGGTGTCGCCTTAAGTAAATGGAAGGAAAAGTCTTTATTTCCATTACAGAACCTCTGGAGACATATTGGTACATATTACCAATATAGATAGTGAGTTACGTACATTTGATCCCGATTCCGTCTGAATGTACGACCCTCGAGTTAGTTATAGTAATTCGTTGGTCAATGAACAAATGGATTTATTGATCTCTCATATCAGCTCGAACGTCAGTTCAGTAACGTTCAGAATGCAAAGGTGGACCATTCATTTCCATTTCAACTTTGCACTATGGTTAATAGTTCCCTTATCATCTCGATGATGAAATCATTATTTTTTAGAGAACATGATCCGTATGGATATAGTCGGTATAACTTGGGCTGCTTTAATGGTAGTTTTTACATTTTCCCTTTCACTCGTAGTATGGGGGAGAAGTGGGCTATAATGGTAATGCTTAAGAATCAATTATTGCGTCATGCATGATAATATATTCTGTTTCATAAGGATCCAGTAATATTGAATCTTCGTTCCAAATTGAAAAACTCTCCATGGAATTATTTCCTCTTTATCCCCGTAAGGGATGTGCGTAATCCCTTATTATTATCATTTTCCTATTCCTATGACAAATCTGATCTGATTTTCTCCAACAGGTTTTCATTCATTGGTTCTTTTCTAGAATGAGTCGAGAATCTAGTTTCTTCCACTGAAGAACGATCTCTCTTCTCTTTCTTAGTAGGAATAGAAAGAGTCCCTGTTTTATTGGATGGTTCCGAATTGATCGGATCTGATATGAATTTCGTTCTCGGGAAAATATGGGACATAAGTCATAGATTCCTTTGTTTTTTCTTATACCATTTCAAGTTCCATATCTAATATGTGCTAGAAAACAATGTTCGTACCGGAAAAAGATGTTCAACTTTGATCCTAAAAAATCCGCAAGTACGTTCAGAATTACGGCTGTCTGCATTGGGTCTATTTTTCCAGGAGCAGAAAGAAGGTGATCAGCTCTGCGATTTTATGGTACGAGGTCCTTCATCCCACATTTACCATATATGGATAAGTACCATTAAGATCTATTTATCCATATATGGGTGTAGAAGAAGAAATAGTACAAAAGAAAAGGTCAGATATTCTTTTCCTCCGTACTACTTTTTTCTTTTCAAAAGAAATTAAAAAGCAATCCCTACCCTGTATTGTTGTAATATTATAGATCTCATAACCTATTTTATACTTATGATTTGGATCATAAAGATCTATCTAGTGATCAGCAATCACTTTATTTTCATAAAAATCAATTGCTTCCACTGCTTGCACTGGCCGTTTTGACGTAAGGGATAAGTAGAAAAGCAGTAGGAATTGCAAGGAACATTAGAACAGCAATAAATCCAAGGTTATTTACTTCCATGATCTCCTGATTTTCACTTTGTTCCAAAATAGCTCGAGATTTTATCTCATAGAGATGAATGAATCTTTCAAGATCCATGAAATAGATGTATTTTATCTATGGAATCGGTTCGAGTAACGGAATCTAACTAATGGATTTAAATTATCCGATGGAAATAGTATAATCTAAATAGTCTTATCATAGGATTACTTTTGATAAGACTATTAGCATCAGAAAACGTTCCGATCAACACATGTCTTTATCATTTCGAAAGAAAGAATAGGATTCGTACGAATAAGAACCTTCTGCTACTCCAAAAACGTTCGTCAGACATGAGAGATATTTTGCTTGGATCTCCACGATTTAGATGGAATCGTGAATCTATCCCGCTCCGGTGATGATATGGACGAATCCCAAGGCCCACCCATGACCCTGGAATGATGGTGATTATATAGAAGTATCCCATGGTGATTACCATAGAAGTAATCCCAAGGCCCACCCATGACCCTGGAATGATAAGGACTAGTCCGTCCAGATCCTGACATGATCATTCTTGGAAATACAATAGAGTGTCTAGAAATCCACTGGCTATCGATCATGAAAAAGAAGTATTAGCATGGAATACTCACAATATTCCTGGGGAATAACAGAAGTAAGATCTCCTAAAACTCATTGGGAATTATCTATAGGGATCTCTGTGGGATTCTGACTTAGGAGGACTACCTCTGTGTCACCCTAAAATCTATGGATCTTCCTATGTTTTTGATAGAGAAATTTTATTCTTCGGGGAGGGAAGAATATTTATTGCAGATTCAATATGATGATTAGATTTTATCCTCGAAAGAAGGGTCTTTCTTTTTCCAAACTGAATTGTTGATCTGGTGAAGGTATCTAATGGATAGATATACTAGATATACTAAAGATCTAGTAAAGATCTAGATAGCTATCCATTAGATACCTTCATTTTATTTTTCACTCTTCTACGGGGATTAAGAGCTTAATTTATTAACTTATTGGATCGGGACTGACGGGGCTCGAACCCGCAACTTCCGTCTTGACAGGGCGGTACTCTAACCAATTGAACTACAATCCCAATACACTACATATAGTTCACCTACTATTGGATCATATTTATTCTATGATAGGTGCTAGATAGATCGTATAGATTATGCGAGTGCTAGGTCGATGAAATATCTTATCCTTCTCTTTCATTTTTGAAATGTATCCATTCAATTCATTTGGAATTGGGCATCTACGATATGAACAGATATCGATGTCGGGGTTCAATAACCAATTATCTTTTCATTCATGATTGGCATGAAGATAACCATACCGATAGATTGGTATTGATGATATTGGTTGGGTCGAGCTGGATTTGAACCAGCGTAGGCATATTGCCAACGGATTTACAGTCCGTCCTCATTAACCACTCGGGCATCGACCCAGGAACAATAAAGTAATTGAAAGTCTTTAGGTTAAAGATACCTAACGAATGGATCATGGTACCCCTAGGGGAAGTTGAATCCCCGTTGCCTCCTTGAAAGAGAGATGTCCTGGGCCACTAGACGATAGGGGCCACCAATCCAATCTTTATAATATGAAAGTGGTCAGGAGGTTGTCAATAGTATGACCAGAATTCTGGGTTTCCTCAATTTTTTTTTTTTTTCAATAAACTTGCCTATCGAGAAGTAGTCTCTCAATAAATTACTTATTGCAACTAACAACTCAAAAAATTTTCTGAATCTCTATTTGTTATCCATCGGCCCAGTTCCCAGAAAAACCTTTCTGGATTCAAATTATACAGAATGTTTCATGCTGTATAATTTGAATCATTTTAATAGTGAATGGAGCTTATCATTCTCTGATCAAAGTTATACGGAAAAGACTAAAAAAAAAAAAGAGAAATGGGTTGGTTGGACAAAAGATCGATCTGTATGTTACAATCAGATCGTTGCGGGTATAGTTTAGTGGTAAAAGTGTGATTCGTTACATTATCAACTCGAATAATAGAAGGATCTTTTACATGGATCAAAGATCCATCTAAAGCTCTATTTCCGGATAGGTTCAAACCCTCCCCTATGAATACCATCCAGAGTTAATATGTTACACAACTTCATATACTTTACGTTTCCATATTAGAGTATAGTGCTTCACTTCTTTCCATTAAAACAAATGCCCGTTGGTGTTCCAAAAGTGCCTTTCCGAGCCCCTGGAGATGAAGATGCAACTTGGGTCGACTTATACAACCGACTTTATCGAGAGAGATTACTTTTTTTGGCTCAGGATATAAATCACGAGATTGCAAATCAACTCATGGGTCTCATGGTATATTTGAGTGCAGAAGATGCAAATAAAGATATTTTCTCATTTATCAACTGTCCCGGCGGATCAGTAATACCAGGGGTAGGTCTTTTCGATATGATGCAAGTAATAGTACCAAATGTACATACAATATGCATGGGGGTAGCTGCTTCAATGGGATCTTTCATCCTAATCGGGGGAGAAATTACTAAACGTATGGCATTACCTCACGCTAGGGTTATGATCCACCAACCTGCTAGTTCCTATTATGACGGACCAGCCGCAGAGTTTCATAACGAAGCGAAACACATAACGATGCTTCGCAATTACATAACCAAATGTTATATAGAAAGAACGGACAACCCCGAAGAGGTCATTCAACGGGATCTGGACAGAGATGTTTTTATGTCAGCAACAGAAGCCCGAGCTTATGGCATTGTTGATACCGTAGCGGAAGGTTGATCTTATAGCGGAAGATCCTCTTTTTGAATTTATTTTTATAATGAACTGTAAACTGTGATCTCTTTGTTCCTTTTCAAAAAAAAAAAAGGAAAGGAAAAAAAAAAGGGGGGGGTAAAGTTATTCATTTCATAATAACCTGATATGGTATGGTTAGGATCAATCCGAACCAGTTGATTCCGCATACAATAAAGCTAGAATGCCCACTATTCAACAACTTATTAGAAATGCAAGACAGCCAATAGAGAATAGAAAAAAATCTCCTGCTCTTCGAGGATGTCCTCAGCGTAGAGGAGTATGTGCTAGGGTGTATGTGCGACTCGTTTGGATCATAAACTGAAACAGACTGGGAAATTTTTACAACGGAATAACATAAGAATTTTCCCGCTGTAATCAAGTACAGCTCCATCATCTAACCTTACCGGGGATGAAATTTATGGTTTCCATTGGTGCAAATCCAATCACCTTGATGTGGGATGAAAAGCAATTCCTCATTGGTAGCGAATGGTCATCAATCCATTGAGCGGGGAAATCATGCAAATTGAAGAAGCATAAAGTTTATGCTCATATTGCCGCGAGAACGGAACAACAGGGTCAGCTACCTGGCCAACCCCAGAATTACATGTCGTTACTGTATTAATAGATCTTGTAATGAGAGTATTTATTACTTAATGATTCAAGAGTAGAGCTGGAGATGGTAAACCATACAAGTTACCGATAACATACTCATATCCTATTTTGGAAATAAATAAAAGGCTCCGGCGTATAGAGAGGACCTTACCGTTGGAGAAAGAACCATAGAAACGATGAAACCCATGATTTTTTCTCATTCTCAGTGCAAGGTCCCAGCCCTTGCCTACCAGGAAGATGCCTATCCAAAGGGAATTATGGTTGGGAAGGTTGCAGTAGCAAAAGCCATTGGAACTTTTATTTTCTAAATAAGAAGAATCAGTGTTATTCTCAATGAACCAAACAAATGACTAACCAAGAAAAAGATTAGCGATTCAAACTTCAATGACCAGAGTGAAACGTGGATACATAGCCCGAAAACGTCGGAAAAAAATTCTTGCATTTGTATCAGGCTCTCGAGGGGCCCATTCAAAACTTTTTCGAACTGCTAACCAACGGAAAGCTAGAGCCTTAGTTTCCGTCCACCGAGATAGAGGTAAACGCAAGAGAGATCTTCGTCGTTTGTGGATTACTCGGATCAATGCAGCAGCCCGTGCCAATGGGGTTTCTTATAACAGATTCATCCAATATTTGTACAAGAGGCAGTTGCTTCCAAATCGTAAAACACTTGCACAAATAGCTGTATTAGATAGTAATTGTTTTTCTACCATCTTGAAGAACTTATCGTATGATGAAATAAATAGGTAAAGATGGAATGGATAGAACAGATTATCCCGGAGAATTCCCTCCGGGAAGGTCGAAACATTTCAAAATTTTTCAATATTGGATTGGAAATGAACGAAAAGAATTCAATCCAATTCTTTTCCAAAAATGAAATCCTGTCGACTTTTTCAACAATAGACTCAAGATCTGCATCTTTATCAAACAGATATCCCAGCTCCGATTTGATTAAGGAGTAGGCTTATTTCCACGGATTCAATTAGTTCTCATTATAAAGAAAAGGTAACAAAGATAGAATACGAGCTCGTTTAATAGCGTTAGTCATTAGACGTTGTTGTTTTGAAGTTAATCTATTCACTCGGCCGGATAATATTTTTCCTTGCTCACTAATAAATCGACTAATTAGGCTCATATTTTTATAATCGATCCGATCTCCCGACCTAATTGGTGACAAATGTCTACGAATTGGTTTCAAATGTCTACGAATTGGTTTCAAATGTCTACGAAAAGATCGCTTGGGTTTATCCATAGTTTGTTTCATGAACCTTTTGAAAATATTGTTCCATTAAAGATCTTGTGGAAATACCATTTCTTTTTATATCTGTGATCTATTCCTATCCCTGGGTAGGAGTAGTACGTTTAATCAATCTCTTTTTTTTATCTCTCCATGAATGGTATGCTTGTAACAATAGGGACAAAATTTATTTGATTCCAATCGAATAGGTGTATTGCGTCGATTTTTCCGAGTCGTATATCTAGAAATCCCCGGGAATCTTTTATAAACACTATCTTGGGTACAACTAGTGCACTCCAAAGTAATTGTTACTCTTATATCTCCGCTCTTGGCCATAAACTTACTCTGAATATTGGGTCTACTTTGCTTTTCGACCTGAAAAAGAAAAAGGGAAAAAGGAATAGAAGTTGATAGCCGGAGATCCTACGGTGAAACATTTGAAAGTAAAAAAATGATTGATCAGGAGTTTTCAGTTGTACTTACAAAAGTAAATGTGGAAAGAATATTTAGATCGATATTTCTACTTGAATTTTACCCCCTTCACCCCTAAACTTAGATCTTTTTTGGGCTGAATGCACTAATTTATCCAAGAGGGAGGAGAAGTCAATCTAGCACAATCTTTTTTCCCTTGGCTTTAAGGGGAGGAAAAAAATTCAAAAGAGGGAAAAGTCAAAGTCAGAGCATCTGGAAAAAAACGATTGATTTCTATCACTAGGCCGGCTAAAAAGCTGCAACATAAAATAGCTAACACAGGCGCTGTGGAAAGATAGGTCTTTAGATCTTGCATTGTAAATTCTCCTTATTGATCATAATGTGTAAGTGATTCGATCGTATCAATAGTTATGAATCCTAGGAAAAACTCGGAACTGATTAATATATGGATAATGTGATCCGGGCTGTGGTCCTATTTATAGAACAGGAAAAAGATGTTTCATCACCATAATGAATAGTGATCTTCTAGATAATAGACCCTACATGCATGTATAAAGTCTTTTCACTCACGAGAACGAAGAGAAATGAAGGTGGGAAAATGTGGGAAACAGATTTCGAATTCTATAAAATAAAATTGTCTAATGATTAGAAGGGATGTAGCGCAGCTTGGTAGCGTGTTTGTTTTGGGTACAAAATGTCGCAGGTTCAAATCCTGTCATCCCTACCTTTCCCTTCTTTTCTATGGAAAGAAAGGAACGAAAGATCATTTGATATCGATTCGACGGGAACATCAAATAATTGAATCATATCAGATGCGAAAGTATTTGACTCTAAGAGTATAAACAAAAGGTATTTTCCTTTATCTACGAATATGAAAGAAAGCGCTCTTAGTTCAGTTCGGTAGAACGTAGGTCTCCAAAACCTGATGCCGTAGGTTCAAATCCTACAGAGCGTGATTCTGTTCCTATCAAATCCAACCCTCTAAATTATCGAGAATTCATTCCAACTGGAACGAGCAATGGAATCTGACCTCCCAGGAAAAGTAGGAGGCCAATGAAATTGGAGGATATTCCAGGATCAAATATCCAATTGATCACCACGTCGGTATTGTGAATATGCAGTTACGAATAATCCGGCCAAAGTTATAGGAATTAGACCTAACACAATTCCGGATGGCAAAGCCTCAATCATTTCGATTCTACGGAATAAGTAGGGATAATAGCTATACTGGATAGTACCCTGAATTTGCTATGAATCTCAATGATCAAAAATTGATATAGAGAGAATAAACTAAATTATTGAAATTGAAATAGTGAACTGAGAGGGTTTCCCCTTCCTTCATTTTGAATAAGTTGTATCTTGCTCGAACTAATGAATAGGACTAGGGTGAAAATGATAGAAGCCAATAAGAAACCGAAATAACTAATTATAGTTATAGTAGGCGTGGAAGGACTGAATGAAATATGGTTTATACATATCTTCATGAGACAATTACCTAAATTTTTATTTTCGTAACCTCGAGATCAGAATACAAAAGATCAATTGTCCCGATTCGTACCAATTCAGGATCCTATACTATAGGATATGTATGAATGAACATGGATGAGAGGAGATCTATGGTAGAAATCTCTTCATTATCCTAGAAATCCTCACATTCATCGAGCAACTAATGAATAGCACCCGCGAATCCCTTCACAAATTGTCGAATGTAATCTTCTTACAGGGTTAATGAATTCTCAATCAGTACGATTGGATCACCTGACATTATCTTTTTACCAGTAGCTATCAGAGACTGGACCGGAAGAAACCTATCTACATATATAGCCAAAGTTTTGTGAATTTCACGTTTAGGTGTAAGAATATGAATATCCAGTTTGTCCTTTCATTTCTAGATCTTATTGATCCAATCATTCGACCCTCTAGACGGATTAGGTTTTTTCAATATTCATTCTTAGAGCCAGTAGAACCCGATATTACAGAAATTACTGCAAGGAGTAACTCGTAATTTCACATAGCTAAAATTGACTAGGTTCTATTGCACTATCCACTTGGTTTTAGCTAATGAGTAACGCCTACTCGTTAATACAAGGTACTATATAATAAGTCTGCGGCATAACTCCATCTGCGCCGGATACTATTGGAAAAGCAACATATATCTGCGTAGCACCAATGATCCCCGTGCAATCTGAATTACTGAGGTCATCTACACGGGCATAATTTCATGTCGGAATGAAAAAGGAAGAAGTAAAAGTATCATATTCTGGATGAGTTGTGCGGCACTCATCCTCTTTTTCGGTTCTAAAGCCACCTGTATGTAGAAGCTAATTTCAATCGAAAATTTTCACGGTCTATGCAATTGTTACAACATCGGGTTCCTTACGCCCGAACCTAGGAACGCAATATTCTCTTATTTCTGTTGGGATTCAGTCGCCCAAACAGAGATAGAATAACTGCTGGCAGGAACAGAATCATTCTCCTTTTGATACTCATCAAAATTGTATTGCTGTGTCAGAAGAAAGCTAGCTATACTGGTCCAGTTATAGACTTCAAAGATACCCTTGGTATAACATTGACAATCAAACAAGGATTGGAGAAGATATCAGTAGTTTTCCATTTCCTGATCTCTATCTTTCATGGGATCAATTCCCCCTTGATTGACTTTACAATAATATTTGGAGCTGAGCATGTCTGGGAATACGGGAGAACGCTCCTTTGCTGACATTATTACTAGTATTAGATACTGGGTCATCCATAGCATTACCATACCTTCTCTATTCATTGCAGGTTGGTTATTTGTCAGCACGGGTTTGGCTTATGATGTGTTCGGGAGCCCCCGGCCAAATGAGTATTTCACAGAAAGTCGACAAGAGGTTCCATTAGTAACTGGCCGTTTCGATCCGTTAGAGCAACTCGATGAATTTACTAGATCTTTTTAGGAGGCACTAATGACTTTAGATAGAACTTTTCCAATTTTTACAGTTAGATGGTTGGCCGTTCACGGGCTAGCTGTCCCTACAGTTTTTTTCTTGGGATCAATATCGGCAATGCAGTTCATCCAACGATAAACTCTATACTAAAGGAAGAGGAAGTATGTAGATATGAAACCACCGAACCCGACGAACCCGAACGACCAAAATGTTGAATTGAATCGTACCAGTCTCTACTGGGGGTTGCTACTAATTTTTGTACTTGCTGTTCCATTCTCCAATTATTTTTTCAATTAGGAAAAATGAGAATATTATCACTCCATTCGAAGAGATCCAATACGCATAATTATCTATGCTATGACTGTTTATGTCTCGAGTATGCCCACTTAATAAAATGTGAAAGGGAGTAAGATAAATGGCCGATACCACTGGAAGGATCCCTCTTTGGTTGATAGGTACTGTAACTGGTATTATCGTGATTGGTCTACTGGGTATCTTTTTCTATGGTTCATATTCCGGATTAGGGTCATCCCTATAGTAGGGGAAATGCACTTACTGTGGGAAATAGTATACATGCGAAAGTGAAAAATCGATAAGGCCTTACCCTTCAAAGAAGGGTAAGGCCTTATCGAAATCTCTTTTTGAGATTCTTTCTATATTAATATGAATTAGAAGATAAGATTCGTACAAATACAATGACTCTTTCATTTACTTCATTCAATGTCTTTCAGTCAAGTGATGAGTCAATCTATTCTTCCGCTATATGATCGGAAAAAAAATTTGGATCGATCCAATTTCAATCTCTGTCGAAGGAACCACAGAAAAACGGAGAATATTAAGTACTAAATATTTGCTCATTTCTCTGATGGGAGATTATGCAAAGTTTTTGTAAAAACCCGAACTATGAGAATATAAATTTGCAGATATAATATTTTCTTCTCTTATTTTGGCTTACAAAATAAAAGAGGAGGAAAAACACCTTTTATTCATTTTATCTCATTAGGAACAAACCCTATCAAAAGTTTTATAGGTTTTTTTTTTTCATGAGTGATATTGCCCCTTACTTGTCTGCTCTTCCTTCTTTAGGAATTTGAAGCTTCCTCAGTTCAGTATAGCGTACAAAATAATCTTAAATTTACGAAGGAATTGACGAATAGGACAGGATCGGAAACCCAATTAGTTCCTCTTATCCCGAGGAAAACCGGACAATTTATTCGACTCTTTTCGACGAAGAATAATAGATAAAGAATGGGATCAGAGAAAATAGGAATCTTCTCCAAGATTGCTTAGTTATTCTCCTCATCTCTCCTCCCTGCGATCTATCTCTATTTTACGGATAAGAAAAGAAGGGAATGGCATGTATATAGTACACGATATAGCATATGGGGATCGTTCAACAAGTTGATCTGTCCAGTGCTTATGTATCCCTATTTCAAATTTAGATATATCTACATGAACATTTTATCAAGAATATATAAGGGAGAAGAAGGAGAAAAGGCTCTCCATCTCCGAAGGGGTATTCATTTTTGAATCAATCAGTAAACTTCATGTTCAAAAATCTATGGACCTAAAGATTCATCTCGGCCAATTGAACTTTTTCAAATTGTTTCTTCTTAAGGACCAAAAATATCTGTGCCAGAATGACAGATGCTAAGAATAATAAAAGACCTTTAACACGTAATGGATCTTGAAGTACTATCTCTGCATCTCCTTGACCAAATCCACCCATATTAGGGTTATTCGTTAATGGCTGATCGACCTTGATCAATTCGCCTTCTGAAATAAGAAGCTCCGGTCCTGGAGGTACAATGTCAACCACTTGCCCACCGTCTGATTTATTATCGATAGTTATCTCATATCCACCCTTTTCTTTACGTAAAATTTTGCTAACTCTTCCTGTTGCTGAAGCACTATAGACCGTATTGTTGCTCTTACTCCCGTCGGGATAAATTTGTCCTCTTCCTCTATTACCACCCACATATATGGGATATTTCAGGAAGTGAGCTTCTTTATCAGTAGCAGGATCTGGTGAAAGGATGGGGAATACAAGTTCACTATATTTTTGACCAGGAACAGGACCTATTACAATAATGTTTTTTTGATTGGGACGATAGTTCTGAAAATAAAGATTACCCGTCTTTTGTCTAATCTCAGGGGAAATACGATCCGGAGGAGCTAATTCAAAGCCCTCGGGTAAAATTAGAACAGCTCCTACATTTAAAGCCCCTTTCTTGCCATTAGCAAGAACTTGTTTCATTTGCGTATCATAGGGGATCTTAACAATTGCTTCAAATACGGTATTGGGAAGCACGGACTGTGGAACCTCAATATCCACAGGTTTTTTTGCCAAGTGACAATTGGCACATACAATACGTCCAGTGGCTTCTCGGGGATTTTCATAACCCTGCTGTGCAAAAATGGGATATGCATTCGAAATGGATGTCCGAGTTATGATATGTATCATGACCAGGACGGAAATTAACCGAGTCATCTTTTTCGTCCATTCATAAGTATTTCTATTTTGCATGGTTCAATTATGGGTTCCAAATCATTTTTCGGGTGAGAGTAGGTAGCTATCATAGTTACCTGTCAAAAATTCTGCTACTATATTGATTCAACAAAACCTAAAAATAAGAAATCGGAAGTCTCGCACCAGGAGAAGAATGAAGGGGAGGAATAGCTAATTCCTGAACACGGAAAACACTTTATTATTCTGTTTCAATTGTTTCGGCCGTAGAAAAAAACCTACCTATTCTTTATTCATTCATCGAATGATAAATTACTACAAGTGAAGGAGATATACGATTGAAACGACGGAAGATCCAATATTTCAGAATCGTATCTAAGATGACTGGAAAAGTTGAAACAAGACCAGATATGATTCGTTCATTATGGTCAAATCCATAATTTTCGGAGATCGAATCGATCATCAGTTCCCAACCATGGGGTGAATGAAACCCAATACATAGATCGGTTGCTAAAAGAATTAGAAAAGCTTTCATTGTATCGCTCAGACTATAGAAGAATTCTTGGATCCAAGAATTGATAATGACAAGTTGATTCTTACCCAGAATGAGATAAGCACTTATAAAAGCAAAACCTATTAGATTTGTTAATAAATGTGAGATTATCTGGATACAATCTTCATTGTACATTTCGACCAATTGGATCGTTTCTTTGTGAATCTCTATACGAAGATCCTGTGAATGTGTTCCCGAAGAATCTTCCACCATTCTTTCTAACAAGAATAGTTCTTCTATTTTCTCAAATCTTCCCAGAGCATTTTCTTCCTGGAGATAATCAAAAATTTGATGAGATTTACCCGTATTCCACCAATTTGTAACCCAAGGCTCCAAACCTTTCCGTAATGAAATAGGAATTACCCAAGGCAGTCCTACTAAACATGCGAGATATCGTAGGGAAGCTGATGCTTTATATTCGGCCACTTCCAATTCGTGAATCGCTAACGAACCTGATTCACTTGTCAGTTCTGTCCGAAATCTAGACAAAGTACGAGTGATAGAATGAGGTATGGGATCCATAGATTTATCTATTGCGTAATTGTTTGATCCCGATAAAAAATATCCTCGGGAAAAAAAAAAAGTAAAAGGTTTGTTCAAAATGGGTGAGACGGAGCATAAGGAGATCATTCCCAGATATCCGATCATACAAAATCATTTCTATCTGGACCAATTATCTATTCATTTTTTCATCTTCTTCTTTTTTTTAGAAGAATAACTTGAAGTAACATAAGTCTTATTCATTGCCAAGATCCATCCTTTGAATCCTGATCACTGGATCGATCCTTTACGAATATTTCCCCAGTTATCTCCAGAGATGACATGTATATCTAGTAATTTTCTGATACATCATATTAATCTACTGGCTCTATAAGCTCACTCTCTCTAGGATAGAAAATGATATGGCGTGTTCGGGAACTACCAAAGCTCGGTCTGATTCATTCCATTTAGTAGGAATTAACTGCATGATCTTTTTCCCGGACAAATACCAGTTCTATTTTAACTTATTGCTTTTTATATATTACCTCTTCCTATACTATTTCATAAAAATAGTATATTGTTCGTAAAGATCCCGTTCCATTTCCATACAATGAAATTTCAATTTTTATTGAAATTTATATGTATGGAAATATTGAAATTTCCTGATTGGAAATTGATTCATGTTCCTTGATTTGGGCCATATTCAAATGTCTTGACATTTGAATGTATGTCGAGGATAAAGACACCCCTGCATTTCAAAACCCCTCAATGGATACACGCAAGAAACGGGCTGATTCAGCGGCTTTCTGTTCGATCTCCCTTAGGTTCACATTATCACCAGTACGAGTTAAAGGGATGTCTTGTCGGCCCTTTATTTCCATATAAAGAACACGACGAGGGGAAATACCTTCTTGAATTTCCGTTTTGATCATCTGAATATCCTTCATAAGAAATCGTGAGAAAATACGACGATTTATTCCGGGAAATCCCCAACGAAAAAGACATACAATTCCTTTTTTTTTATCGAACTTATTATAGCCACTACCCACATTGAACAAAATTGTGCACCACAGATAAGAGCTAATGAACAGACCTGCAATACCATAAAAACACATTACAATCCCTTGTGGAACAAAGAGTATTTGCTGAGATGACAATAGGGGTATCAGGTTCTCACCAAAATAACTCGAGATCCCGACCAGGAAAAATCCTAGTGAACCCAGAAAGAGGATACAAGCCCAAAAGAAATTACTTCTTTTTCGAGACCCTGTTATAGGTTCTATCCAGAGCCATTTGGATCGACGATTCATAAAAAATTGTATTCAATTCCATCCTATTGAAGTTGAGGGAATAGCCAACTTTTTTATCCTTTGGTTCCCAAACTCTTATGAACTAGCTATCTATATACATAGCTAACATTTCAGTTAAGTCAGCCAAGTTTTTCTTCTTGTCCATTCTTACCATCCATTTCAAATTGGTCCTTCCTTAATTTCTCAATTTTAGAAACAACACTGGATCAGTGGAGTATAAATATCTCCTGGAATAGATATGTATACCGTATGAAAAAAGAAAACCGACCACATTAACATATTGACCCATACCTATTTATTTAGACTCATTCATATCTGAATGAGTCTAAATAAATAATGTGGATATTTAGACCTATTTTGTGTCTATAAGAGTTCTATCTTATATCATCTAAAATAGATATAGATATCCTATATGTTCTGCAAAAGATCCAAACCCATTTATTAAATCTGATTTGATCAGATTCATAAAATCTCGTCATTCTGAATATACAGATGAGAAAGAACCATTGTAATTGCCGGAAGTAATAAGCCGACTAAAGGCACCAAAATAGAGGGTAGGATAGAGGGTAGGTTAAAGGGTAGGTTAAAGGGTAGGTTAAAGGGTAGGTTAGGAATTATCATAGAACGAGTACCTTACTTAATCAATGTTTATCCATATTACAAGGAATGATTATAAGATAAAATAAGTGATGGGACCAAATAAGCGGTCCTATTCGTCCTTCTTCATAGAATACATGTACGCAAGTGTTCGTTGTTCCTTTCCCCGTCTCTTCCGAAAATACTGAAAAAGCATTTCGAGTTGGAGCCAAATTTTTTTTTATTTATTTACGAGGAAGACCGTAAAGCCGAAATAGTTCACTCAGAACACCTTTTAAGAGATTACGTGAAACGATCAGATCAAATAAACCATGACCAAATAAATGCTCAGTCACCTGAAAATCTTCAATCACTTTCTGACCTAATGTCTGTTCGATTACTCTTTTACCTGCAAATGCAATGTACGCTTTAGGTTCGGCAATAATAATATCTCCCAACATGCCAAAACTAGCAGTCACTCCACCAGTTGTTGGAGACGTCAGAATCGATATATATAACAACTTTTTATCCTTCTGATGAATATATAATGCAGAAGCTATTTTAGCCATTTGCATTAAACTAAAACTTCCTTCTTGCATGCGTGCTCCTCCGGAAGCACACACCATAATGACTGGAAGAGATTCCGCGGTAGCGCGCTCGATCAGACGGGTTATTTTCTCACCTACTACAGAGCCCATACTACCTCCCATGAACTTAAAATCCATAACTCCGAGTGCGATAGGAATACCATTTAATTGACCTATGCCTGTTTGAATAGCATCAGTTAAACCTGTCTCTATTTGATAAAAAGAGATATGATCCTTATAAGATTCATCCTCAGAATCAAGATGATCAGAATGAGAAGGTTCATTCTCAGAATGAAATTGAAGAACATCTAGAGTGTACATGTCTTCATCCATAGGATGCCAAGTGTCACGATCAATTGGAAGTTCTATTCTATCTGAACTATTCATTTGCAGATAATATCCACATTCTTTACAAACACTTTGATTCTCTCTCAAAAATCTGATATAGAGCAAGCTCTCGCAATTATCGCATTGAGCCCATAACCTATTAATTTTAGCGTAATCAATACTTAGATTCTTGTTTTTCTCCGTCTCATTGGCATCCTTACTATCCCTTTCGACCGAATTTTTGAGTAATCCAGTTATTTTACGCCTGTCTTCGAACCACTCCTTTATAGACATAGAGTTTTCCTTCCATATAAAGGTGAAAATTGTTACTTTTCCTATCTTATTTTGTATGAAGAGAAGTCATATAAGTATAAATACAATGATGAAAATTATTAATCAATAGTGGAATGAATCATTGAGAAATCATCTCCATTCATTATTGATTAGGAACCTGAAGTATCGATCCGGGATTATGATAGAATCCTTTATTCTGTTATAAAGAAAGATTCTCTCCTATACCGCGATGGAAAGGAATCTTCATTTCAAATACAACATCTTTTGGGCTAGAAGGGATTTGAACCCTTGACTTCACGGTCCGGACCCATGAGCTCTGATCCACTGAGCTACCAGCCCTATCGAATGATCTATAAGATCATTGTAAAGGATGAATAGGATTCGTTATTTAATGCTTGACCAAAACAAATTTTCATAAATCACTCTGTTTGAGATATTTGACCTTGGAAATATCTATATATCAATATCTATAGATATTGATATATAGATATTGATATCTGAAATCCCATATCTCCGCTCACGATTTGGACTAATCTTTGTGGTAGTGGTAAAAGATTGGGCCGAGTCCGATTGGTAGAACGAAAGTCACTGGATTACAAGCGATCAATCACATCAAATTCAAATTTGATCTCCTTCCATATTTCACAAGCAGCAGCTAGTTCAGGACTCCATTTACAAGCTTCACGGATCACTTCATTACCTTCACGAGCAAGATCACGTCCTTCATTACGAGCTTGTACACAAGCTTCTAGAGCAACCCGATTAGCTGCTGCACCAGGTGCATTTCCCCAAGGATGTCCCAAAGTTCCCCCACCAAACTGTAGTACGGAATCATCCCCAAAGATCTCGGTCAGAGCAGGCATATGCCAAACGTGAATACCTCCTGAAGCTACGGGCAGGACGCCTGGCATAGATACCCAATCTTGAGTGAAGTAAACACCACGACTTCGATCTTTTTCGATAAAATCATCACGCAGTAGATCAACAAACCCTAAAGTGACGTCTCGTTCCCCTTCAAGTTTACCTACTACAGTACCGGCGTGAACATGATCTCCACCGGACATACGCAATGCTTTAGCCAGTACACGGAAATGCATACCATGATTTCTTTGTCTGTCAATAACTGCATGCATCGCGCGGTGAATGTGAAGAAGTAGGCCGTTGTCTCGGCAATAATGAGCCAAAGAAGTATTTGCGGTAAAACCTCCCGTCAGGTAGTCATGCATAACAATAGGAACTCCCAATTCTCTTGCAAATACTGCCCTTTTCATCATTTCTTCACATGTACCTGCAGTAGCATTCAAATAATGTCCCTTAATTTCACCCGTCTCAGCCTGAGCCTTATTAATTGCTTCCGCACAAAAGACAAAACGGTCTCTCCAGCGCATGAATGGTTGGGAATTTACGTTCTCATCATCCTTGGTAAAATCGAGTCCACCACGGAGACATTCGTAAACTGCTCTACCATAGTTTTTGGCTGATAGACCCAATTTTGGTTTGATAGTACATCCCAATAAAGGACGACCGTATTTGTTCAATTTATCTCTTTCAACTTGGATACCATGAGGTGGACCCTGAAAAGTTTTGGAATAAGCAGGGGGAATCCGCAAATCTTCCAAACGTAGAGCCCGTAGGGCCTTGAATCCAAATACATTACCTACAATGGAAGTGAACAGGTTAGTAACAGAACCTTCTTCGAAAAGGTCTAAGGGGTAAGCTACATAGGCAATAAATTGATTCTCCTCTCCAGGAACGGGCTCGATGTCATAGCATCGACCCTTGTAACGATCGAGACTAGTAAGTCCATCGGTCCAAACAGTGGTCCATGTACCGGTGGAAGATTCAGCAGCTACTGCTGCACCCGCTTCCTCGGCTGGCACCCCAGGTTGAGGAGTTACTCGGAATGCTGCCAAGATATCCGTATCTTTGGTCTGATATTCAGGAGTATAATAAGTTAATCTGTAATCTTTAACACCAGCTTTGAACCCGACACTAGCTTTAGTCTCTGTTTTTGGCGACATAAGTCCCTCCTTTATTAATAATGATTTCTCGCAAGGACGAGGTCTGCTCGACATGGATCGAACGTAAACAATAGATTTTGACAGAAATCTACTACAAAAAGTCGTCCGTTATTGGGCAATAATATTTGCTAGATACACTCTCATTGTATAATGTTCTTTATGTATGACGCAACCTAATCTTTGCTCTTGAAGTTCTTCCTCCGTGGATTGACCCGAGCGCCTTTCAGTGGTTAAACTAGTTCATGAATGAAATTAAGGAACCGAACTGACCTTTGACCATAATGATGCGAATTCTCCATATTAAAATACATATACAGATGTGCGTATGAAGAGATAATGATCAATGAGAGAAAGGTCATGAATAGGGTTCAAGTTTCATATTTCACAGATTATCTGGACATAATGTTGAAGTATTTTCGGTTTTAGTTATGGAGAATTTGGTTCTAGTTATAGAGAAATCGAAGACTTCCTCATGAACCTTATTCATATCCATCTACCTACTTCATATTCCAAATATGGATGAATTTAAACTTTTCAATAAAGTAGAATATTACCAAGGTGGTCACTTCCATTTCTTATTGACTGATCTGATCAACCCGATATGGAACATTTTTTTTTTTTTTTTTTTTTTTTTGATGATATTGGCAAAATAATATTTCTGTTATATATTCTTCATGGAAATTCTTTCCATTTTTGTATGATATGAGAACCAATCCTCTTGTTCTTGGGGTTTCCGCACTTGTAGAAAAAAATGTGGGATATATTGCTCAAATCATTGGCCCAGTACTGGATGTCTCTTTTTCTCCAGGTTATATGCCTAATATTTACAATTCATTGAAAGTTCAGGGTCAAGGTACAGCCGGTCAGGAAATTCAGGTTACTTGTGAGGTACAACAATTATTAGGAAATCATAAGGTTAGAGCTGTAGCTATGAGTGCTACAGATGGGTTGACGAGAGGAATGACAGTGATTGACACGGGAGCTCCTCTAAGTGTTCCAGTTGGTGGAGCTACTCTCGGACGAATTTTCAATGTTCTTGGAGAACCTGTCGATAATTTGGGTCCTGTAGATGCTCGCATAACATCTCCTATTCATAGAACTGCTCCCGCCTTTACAGAGTTGGACACAAAATTATCCATCTTCGAAACAGGCATTAAAGTAGTAGATCTTTTAGCTCCTTACCGCCGTGGGGGAAAAATCGGTTTATTTGGAGGAGCTGGAGTGGGTAAAACAGTACTTATTATGGAGTTGATCAACAACATTGCTAAGGCTCATGGAGGGGTATCTGTATTTGGAGGAGTAGGAGAGCGTACCCGTGAAGGGAATGATCTTTACATGGAAATGAAAGAGTCGGGAGTAATTGATGAACAAAAAATCTCAGAATCAAAAGTGGCTCTGGTCTATGGTCAGATGAATGAACCACCAGGAGCTCGTATGAGAGTCGGTTTAACTGCTCTAACCATGGCCGAATATTTCCGAGATGTCAATGAGCAAGACGTACTATTATTTATTGATAACATCTTCCGTTTTGTCCAAGCGGGATCAGAGGTATCCGCCCTATTAGGCAGAATGCCTTCCGCCGTGGGTTATCAGCCAACTCTTAGTACGGAAATGGGTTCTTTGCAAGAAAGAATTACTTCCACAAAAAAGGGATCCATAACCTCGATTCAAGCAGTTTATGTACCTGCTGACGACTTGACCGACCCTGCTCCTGCTACGACATTTGCACATTTAGATGCTACTACCGTACTATCGAGAGGATTAGCTGCGAAGGGTATCTATCCAGCAGTGGATCCTTTAGATTCAACATCGACTATGCTCCAACCTTGGATCGTAGGCGAAGAACATTACGAAACTGCACAAGGGGTTAAGCAAACTTTACAACGTTATAAGGAACTTCAAGACATTATAGCTATTCCTGGACTGGATGAATTATCGGAGGAAGATCGTTTAATCGTGGCAAGAGCAAGAAAAATTGAACGTTTCCTATCACAACCCTTTTTCGTAGCAGAGGTATTCACAGGTTCCCCCGGCAAATATGTTGGTCTCATGGAAACAATTAGAGGGTTTCAAATGATCCTTTCTGGAGAATTAGATGGTCTTACCGAACAGTCTTTTTATTTGGTGGGTAATATTGATGAAGCTACCGTGAAGGCTATAAACTCTAACATGGAAAATTAATTTATAACATGACCCTAAATCTTCGTGTACTGTCTCCTAATCGAGTCATTTGGGATTCAGAAGTTCAAGAAATAATTATATCTACTAATAGTGGTCAAATGGGCGTATTACCCAATCATGTTTCACTTGTGACAGCTGTAGATATAGGAGTTATGAAAATACGTCTCAATGGGAAGTGGTCAACTATGGCTTTGATGGGCGGTTTCGCCAAGATAGACAAGGATAGAATCACTATATTGGTAAATAATGCAGAGAGAGATGTTGACATCGATCTCCAAAAAGCCCAGGAAACTTTTCGAAGAGCTAAAGCTTGCTTAGCTCAAGCCGAAGGCAAAAGACAAGTAATTGAGGCTGATGTAGCTCTGAAAAGAGCTAGAACACTATTAGAGGCTATCAATGCTAGCCCCTCCGACTCTAATTAACATTTCCTATAATGATCTGAAAAAATGGATTCAATGTTCCGCCTAGATCCAAACAAGTGGAGTAAAACTTATTAGATGCCATCGAGTCTTCAATGGTATCTAATAAGTTTACCTACTATTGGATTTGAACCAATGACTCTCGCCGTATGAAAGCGATACTCTAACCACTGAGTTAAGTGGGTCATTTATTCTCATAGGTAGAATTGGATTTCTAAACGATTCTAAATCGAATTAAATGTATAGACAATGTATGTGTCCCTGGCACAGATCGAACTTATTGGAACGTATTAGATCATAGTATTGGATCATGAAATATCTACCTTGACAGAAAGTGATCCATCTGGTTAGTATAGTAGTGTATCACCAAGACTGGCAAGGAAGGGCTATAGCTCAGCAAGGTAGAGCACCTCGTTTACACGTGCGCCAATGGTTTTCGGGAGAGTTTATCGATTCGTCCGATCCACGAAATAGATTCTATGTGAAATAGTCTTACTCTATCCATTTGTTTCTCTGGGGAACAATAGCATGACAAAGATGAAGTTCGATCTGATTCGAATTACGGATCTAATTGATATGGTCAATCCCAGCTCCGTTCAATGCCAGGCATAATGAGTATAATACGGGGACCTCAAAATAGATTCTTTTCGCTCTATGAACTTTTAGGTGTATGAAGTTCATATTTTACTTTTGGAGCGATAGAAGAGACTCTATTTGAGTCAATCTATGCCCGAGCAAGGCAGACCTACGTCAAATAAACCTTTTGAATAACTTTGGGATTGCTTCCGAAGGGTAATAATTTGGAGCACACGGAGCCATATTAGTATCTTCCGGGAAAGAGGAGAATGGCAGACTAACCGATCTTTCCATCAGTTAATGAAAGAGCCCAATGCGATAAAATGCATGTTGGGTTCTTGGAACAGTTCAATTTATTTTGATAATAAGAACTTTGATCTGTTCTACCGAGAAGGTCTACGGTTCGAGCCCGTATAGCCCTATAAATTCCACTAAGTGATACTACTTATATATATATATATATCCCCTCATAGTCCCTATGACTTGGACTTGAAAAGTCTTTCAGATCATATCAATCTCATGTCCTTATCGAGATCGATGGATGGGAACGTTGGACCAGAGCAGGCAGATTAGTATTTTGGATCGATCGAGATTGATCCGATACCAGATGATCACACCTATAAACTCTTTTTTTTTTTTTTTCATTTTTATTGCTAGTTCTTCGAAAAATTCGAGAGTTCTCTCGAATATCATATGTTCCAAGCAATCCATCGTGCAGTCAAAGTATCGATCGGACATGTGGCTTTTAGCTCCATCCAAACACAACGCATTCCGTTGGGGTTTAACAAAATCCTTTTCCGTTCAATCGAAAATCCCGGCTGTATCTATCCCTTTGCTAAATATCGGGGCGAAGATCTTGATCAACTAGGATTCTCTACAATAGGTTATGTGCAGTGAACCTATTTTTGAACCATAGAAGTGGCAAGTACTACGGATATTCCGAATACCTGGAAAGGTAAGGTAAATTCTCTGGAGTTGATCCATCCTAGCTAAAGGCGAACCTTTGGTTCGTTCTCTTTCTTCACCTAATATCATCACATTGCGTTTTAGACCCAATATTTTCATATTGGGACAAACACTCTTCCTTGCCTCTAGTTCCGTTCTGGTAACATACCACAAACATGCAATCTACTGGCTATGCATATTAGATCTACATCTGGACCAACGTTTGCTTAAATCTACCCCACTATTTTATAGAATACACATATTTCATGGAATGCGTTCTGGAACAAACAATAGAATAAAGAAGTCTGTTGGGTTGGGACGAAAAAAATTATCACCCCTTGTCCAGAAATTATGTGGACTGCAACCCAAAAGAAGCTGCCTTCTGCCCCGTTACAAATAGATCTCTATAAATTCAATTTACACCGAACCATGTTAATGGTTATGGCCCGTTCGTTACAACTCGAATAACGTGGGATCTACCGAACCAATCTGCAAAACTGTGTTACCAAAGTATAATAGGAAAAACAATAATTATCGCCCGTGGGTTAATGGACAAAGGATTGATACGAAAGAAGAAATATTCTTCTTTCACGTTCAAAAGAACGGAGGGAAGATGGGATCGGGATATTTCTCCGGGAGAAATACGAAATACTTCATCTCTATCACATATTTGATAGAGGTCCACGACCGAACAACTTGTTCGAGAGTTGGGAGTTAGTCATCGATCTTTCTTTGTGGGAAAAATGAGCCCTTTATCGGACTTGAACCGATGACTTACGCCTTACCATGGCGTTACTCTACCGCTGAGTTAAAGGGGCCCCTCATAATTTATATTATGCATCATATATAATGAGTCTACTATGGTAGAAGGATGGCTATACTGGAAACTACGGGCTGAGCTGATACGAAGACTACCCCTTGGTGTAGGTTTGATTAGTAACCTATAATGAGTCTACTATGGTAAAAGAATGACTATACTGGCCATTGGCGTAGGTTCGATTAGTAACCTATAATGAGTCTACTATGGTAAAAGAATGACTATACATGGAAATTATGGTAAAAGAATGACTATACTGGCCATTGGTGTAGGTTCGATTAGTAGTAACCTACGCGTTTATTAAAACTGGTTAGGGAGGTAGAGATGATTCAATTTTTGGTAGCTTTTTTTTTGGTAGCTTTTTTTATTGTCTTTACAACAATTATTTTCATTTTCCATTTTTGTCCGGAAGAGCTTAATAAACTGGTTAAAAGACGGGTTATGGAGAGAATGAGGCTACATTAGTTCAATTTTTGAGAGCTTTTTTTCTTGCCTTTACAGCAAGTATTCTAGCTCTCAAATTAGGTCAAGCACTGTATGAATAATTTTTCTGACCTGCTTGGCCTGGCCGATGGCCAGGCCAAGCAGGTCAGAAAAAAGAGAGGAAAAGAAATAACTATTTTGAACGAAATGAGCAATACAATTGACTAGATTGTTCTTTATCCAACTGAATAATTGCAATATTCATTATATTGCCGATACAATCCGTACATACTATGGTATACACCTTTACTCCACCATTCATTTTGTTACACATGAACTCTTCCATCTTGGAGAGATGGCTGAGCGGACCAAAGCGGCGGATTGCTAATCCGTAGTACGGATCATCCGTACCGAGGGTTCGAATCCCTCTCTCTCCGTTCGTACACTATTGGTCCTGAAAACGAATAACCCCGAATCTTTCTACGGAACGGAAAAGACCCATTAACCTAGAGACTGACTTCCTATTTTGACCCTTTGAAGAAGGATAAAAATGGCCAAAAAGGTCAAAACAGAAGTTATACTTTTTTTCATTGCATAACACAAAATGATAAAGTTCTCATTTTGACTGAGCATTTTAACTATGCTCAGTATTTTCTTTTTTCCGCCGTAAAGTATTCCTGTTCCATAAACAGTAATAGCTTCGCTCTTTAGTAGAAAAATTCTATTTTTAATCAAAAATTATATATCACCTGGTCCATAAATTGCAAAGGTATCGTTCATGGACGAATGGAAGGATGAGAAGATATCGTTTCCTCTTTTTTTTTTTATCAATATAAATGGGACCAATCCCTACATTGTGTATTGGTACATACAAACGATAAAATATCTTTGTCTCTACCTGCAATTATGTATGAACAAAATTGTTTCAAACCTGTTCCATCATTAGCAATGTCCAAGTGAATAGATGTTGTGAATAGATGTTCACTTTCGAGATGATCCGGGTCTAGCTCGATAACATGATCTCTTCCAATCCAATGTGAGAAAGTTACATAGTGTCTACTTTTTCCGATAAAGGGGTGTTTGCATGGGTTTGCCTTGGTATCGCGTTCATACCGTCGTATTGAATGATCCTGGCCGGTTAATTTCTGTACATATAATGCATACAGCTCTAGTTGCTGGTTGGGCCGGTTCAATGACTCTGTATGAATTAGCAGTTTTTGATCCATCCGATCCTGTTCTTGATCCAATGTGGAGACAAGGTATGTTCGTTATACCCTTTATGACTCGTTTGGGAATAAAGGATTCATGGAGTGGATGGAACATCACCGGAGAAACTGTAATTAATCCCGGTATTTGGAGTTATGAAGGTGTGGCCGGGGCACATATCATGTTTTCTGGCCTGATGTTTTTGGCAGCTATTTGGCATTGGGTATATTGGGATCTGGAAATATTCTATGATGAACGTACGGGAAAACTTTGTTTAGATTTGCCAAAAGTATTTGGAATTCATTTATTCCTCTCAGGAGTAGCTTGTTTCGGATTTGGAGCATTTCATGTAACGGGTTTGTATGGTCCTGGGATATGGGTGTCTGATCCTTATGGACTAACTGGAAAAATACAACCAGTGGATCCAGCATGGGGAGCTGAAGGTTTTGATCCTTTTGTTCCGGGAGGAATAGCTTCTCATCATATAGCAGCGGGTATTTTGGGTATATTAGCAGGTCTATTCCATCTCAGTGTTCGTCCTCCCCAACGTTTATACGTAGGATTACGCATGGGGAATATTGAAACGGTCCTATCCAGCAGTATTGCTGCTGTGTTTTTTGCAGCTTTCATTGTTGCTGGGACCATGTGGTATGGCTCCGCAACTACTCCGGTCGAATTATTTGGTCCCACTCGTTACCAGTGGGATCAGGGGTACTTCCAACAAGAAATAGATCGACGGGTTCGTGCCGGTCTGGCCGAAAATTTGAGCCTATCAGAAGCTTGGTCCAAAATTCCCGAGAAACTCGCTTTTTATGATTACATTGGTAATAATCCAGCTAAGGGGGGGTTATTCAGAGCAGGTGCAATGGACAATGGAGATGGAATAGCTGTTGGTTGGTTAGGACACCCTATCTTCAAAGATAAGGAGGGAAATGAGCTTTTTGTACGTCGTATGCCTACCTTTTTCGAAACATTTCCAGTAGTTCTGGTGGACAAAGAAGGAATTGTGAAAGCCGATGTTCCTTTTAGGAGGGCAGAATCAAAGTATAGTGTTGAACAAGTAGGTGTAACTGTTGAGTTCTATGGTGGTGGACTTGACAGGGTCAGTTTTGGTGATCCTGCTATAGTGAAAAAATATGCTAGACGTGCTCAATTAGGTGAAATTTTTGAATTAGATCGTGCTACTCTAAAATCCGATGGTGTTTTTCGTAGTAGTCCAAGGGGTTGGTTTACTTTCGGACATGCTACATTTGCTCTCCTTTTCTTTTCTGGACACATTTGGCATGGTGCTAGGACCTTATTCAGAGATGTTTTTGCTGGTATCGACCCGGATCTGGATTCTCGAATAGAATTTGGAGCATTCCAAAAACTGGGAGATCCAACTACTAAAAGACAAGTGGTATGATATTGCTCCTATCTCTTCTCTAATCAATATTAGTACGAAAGCTATCTCCATAATTGTAAATTACGATCAAATCTATGGAAGCATTGGTTTATACATTCCTGTTGGTATCGACCCTAGGGATAATTTTTTTCGCTATTTTCTTCCGAGAACCACCCAAAGTTCCGACTAAAGGGGGGAAATAATTTTGCTTCTCCAAATCTTCATTCTTTCTCTCCCATCAAAGAAAGAATGACCTTCCCTATAGGGGAAGGTCATTCTTTCAATTAGTCCTCGTGATCCTCAAAAGGATCCCTAAGTTGTTTAGAGGGTTGCCCAAAGGCGGTGTATAGGGCATAACCAGTAAAGCTTACAAGTAAACAAGATATGGAAATGGTGACTAAGGTTGCAGTTTCCATTATTAGGTGATCCCAATATCATGGTATGTTTACCATATAATAACAAAGTTAACAGATCTTAACCAATACAATAGTTTCTATGGCTACACAGACCATTGATGATACTTCCAAAATCACGCCAAGAGAAACCCGTGTAGGAACGTCCTTAAAACCGCTTAATTCAGAATATGGTAAAGTAGCTCCTGGATGGGGAACTACTGCTCTTATGGGTTTTACAATGGCTCTATTTGCAGTATTCCTATCTATTATCTTGGAGATTTATAATTCTTCCGTTTTATTGGATGGGATTCCGGTTAGTTGGGACTAGAGGAACTCCAAAATTAGCCTGGTGAGCTCTTGAAGAAAAAAAAAAAAGAACTAAGGGATTCAAACCCAGACCAAATAGTGGCTTTTAGTTTTTAGCTTATCTTGTTCCACTAGTTTGATCGTGTAATTACTTTTCTCTAAGGATTTTTGGAATATGGGTGTGCGACTTGTTGAAATAGATCCATATTTATAGTACAGAAGACCGATCTGTTATCTTCATAAAGATGGTCCTACCTCGTTGGATATTTCATTTCTAGAATATTGAATCTCTAGAGCACGAGGTCTATCATAGATATGTTCCAGGAAGATCTGAACTATGGTTTGTACCTATCATTTCCTCGTCACCAGACTTCCAATAAAGAATTTGAAAGAGGTATTTCCTATAATAAATCGAAGGATCTATCCCCTCTCATAATTATGCTGATTATGACCAAAGAATTATATAGTATCTTATTTCTCTTAGTTAGCATATTTTATTTCGTCGAATGGGCAAAAATGAAAAGGTTATTACCCAGAGAACCTTTTGAGAAAATCATCGGGGTATAATTGAAATCTGAGGTTTGGATTGATTCATCTATTGAGATCTCGACAAGATAATTCCTATAAATCGTCTATATTAGTTCTTTTCTAGGGAACTGATATCACACGAATAGGGTAAAAGATTGTTCAAAGGGCCTATAGTGATTTATCATGGGGATGAGCCGACTTGAAATTTTGGCACTATTTGAAATTTTGGCACTATAGAGTCTTCTAATAGAAATGCTGGATTGTTTCGAATCATCTTCATTTCTCCAGCCGGTCAGGCAACGAACCATAAAGTATCTCAATATTTTCCCCAATTTATATATTTGTGTTCAAAAGCATTTGCGTGTTCTTGTTCAAGCCGTATGAAGGGAAATTATCATGTACGGTTTTCAGAGGGGGAATTTCAGTTTACCTATCTCAATAAAGTATACGATCGGTTCGAAGAGCGTCTCGAGATTCAGGCGATTGCGGATGATATCACCAGTAAATATGTTCCTCCTCATGTCAATATATTTTATTGTCTAGGGGGGATCACACTTACCTGTTTTTTAGTACAAGTAGCTACTGGTTTTGCTATGACTTTTTACTATCGTCCGACCGTTACAGAAGCTTTTGCCTCTGTTCAATACCTAATGACCGAAGTGAACTTTGGTTGGTTAATCCGATCAATCCATCGATGGTCGGCAAGTATGATGGTTCTAATGATGATCCTGCACGTATTCCGTGTTTATCTCACAGGTGGATTCAAAAAACCCCGTGAATTAACTTGGGTCACAGGTGTAATTTTGGCTGTCTTGACCGTATCTTTCGGTGTAACTGGTTATTCTTTGCCCTGGGATCAAATTGGTTATTGGGCAGTGAAAATTGTGACTGGTGTGCCTGAGGCTATTCCTGTAATAGGATCTCCTTTGGTAGAATTATTACGTGGAAGTGTTAGTGTGGGTCAATCTACCTTGACTCGTTTTTATAGTTTACACACTTTCATATTACCCCTTCTTACTGCTGTATTTATGCCAATGCACTTTTTAATGATCCGTAAGCAGGGTATTTCAGGTCCTTTATAGAGAGGAAAGATAGATTGAAAATAACTATTCATAACTTCTTGTCCCGAGTAACGACGGTAATATATCATCGCCAGGAATATTTCTTATTCAAAAATGGAAATATCCATAGAAAATAGAAAATATGGTCCTCGGATTTCTCCTTTCGATTTTGGAGTATTATTCATCCAATACAAACAAATAATTGGAGTAGATTCTCAGACGGAGAAGATGGATTATGGGAGTGTGTGACTTGAACTATTGATTAGGCCATGCAGATACTTTATCCGATCTACCACATAAAGATTTCTTATCAAATGTGTCTCTGTCCCAATTTCCTTATCAGAAATAGGAAGTTTAGCACCTGGGTGGAAAGGCATTGGTCAGTTTGTTACGTTCCAAGAGAATTCTTTCTATGATCGAATCCGAATCAGGAAGGGCTCCGCGAGATCCGGACAATGGGGCAATATTTTCATATATTCAATAATTGGACCATATGACTTTACTTATTCATAGTGTGAAAATGCATCCATTTCCCTTGCATCCATTTCGATGGGAAAACTATTGGAGTGAAAGAAGGGATCTAAGGAAGGAGAGAGGCCGGATCAATAACAAGTCAATACCTTGTATGCTAAAAAACTTTTGAGGTCTATTCGTGGTGATAAACACAAATTACAAGGACTAAGATGGTCCAAAAGGCATATCGATCATGATCGAATTTGTGAGCTTACTTGGGTAATGAGCATTTAACTGGAATAATAAAATGACCAATGATGGATGATCATAGACATTATTAGTTCCTATTCTTCCAATTCGTCTTCCATCACGGGAAAAAGAAGTGATATATACTTCCTCCAGTTATTGTTCGAGCCGGATGATAAAAATTGGCATGTCCGGTTCTTTCGGGGGATAGATCCATAAAGATCTACTTATCCCAATAACAAAGAAACCTGACCTAAATGATCCCGTATTAAGGGCTAAATTAGCTAAAGGTATGGGACATAATTATTATGGAGAGCCCGCTTGGCCCAATGATCTTTCATATATTTTTCCAGTAGTAATTTTAGGTACTATTGCATGTACAATAGGTTTAGCGGTTCTAGAACCATCAATGATTGGTGAACCAGCAAATCCATTTGCAACTCCTTTGGAGATATTGCCCGAATGGTATCTTTTCCCTGTATTCCAAATACTTCGTACAGTACCTAACAAATTATTAGGTGTCCTTTTAATGGCCTCAGTACCCGCGGGATCATTGACGGTGCCTTTTCTAGAGAATGTGAATCAATTTCAGAATCCATTTCGTCGTCCAGTAGCTACAACAGTATCCTTGATCGGTACTGCAGTAGCTCTTTGGTTAGGTATTGGGGCAGCATTGCCTATTGATGAATCTTTAACTTTAGGTCTTTTCCAATCCAATTTGATCCAACTGTCAAATATAAAAATATTTCAAATTTTTTTTTTATATATCTAGGGAGTAGTTGCTTTAAGACAAATTATATCTCCCTAGATATACCCATCTTGTCAGAGATTTCTTTCGAATATTCCACGAAAAGAGAAGAGATATGTAAAAGATTCGAAATAATTCTCATGACTCTCCAAAAGAACTTGGGGAAAGGAAATGAATGAAGAGATTAAATGAAACCAACCATTTTATGAACCCGAAACTAATTCCTGGGTGGATCAATTGCAAAACGTTTTCGTAGAACTTCCAATACCTGTTCGACAGATTCCTTCTCGAGGTGTTCAATTTTCATTAGATCTTCTCGACTGTAATTTAAGAGGTCCAATAATGTATGGATATTGGCTCTTCTGAGGGAGTTATAGGTTTTGGGGGGTAACTCTAATTGGTCAATGAAAATATGTTTAAATGCAATTTTTTCTTTCGTTTCCCCCGTATCAGTCAATACGTGCGAAAGGGGGAAGGGAAGCATATTAGACCCTTTTTTATTGTTCATTCCATCGATGTTCTGTTCCTCTCCATGCAGGAAGGGAATAAATAAGTCGATCAAATTTCGAGAAGCTTCGTAAAGTGCCTCCCTAGGAGTTAACCCCCCATTCGTCCATATTTCCAGGAAAAGGACTTCTTGTATTTCATTTCCGCTCCCATAGGAATGAATACTATAATTCGCATCGCGAACAGGCATAAAAACAGCATCTATAGGGAAAATTCCGTCCTGATAATTATTTGAACTATGTATAATATATCCGCGATTTTTTTCAATTTGTAATCTGATATCAGAAGTAATTGATTTAGTAAGTCTAGCTATATGTTGTGTAGTATCAATTATTTTCACAGAAGGTGGTAATATGATATCTTGAGCAGTTACATTTCTGGGTCCAACAATATAAATAGAAGCTTCTCGGATTCCGTACGAGTCACTTCTAAGTACAATTTCTTTTAGATTCATCAAAATGTCATGTACTGATTCTTCAATACCTATTATCGCAGAATATTCATGTTTTATGTTCTCTAATTTCACACGTGTGATACATGTTCCTTCTACTTCTCCAAGTAAAGCTCTTCGCATTGCGATGCCTATTGTATCGGCTCGACCTTTGCGGAGCGGGGATAGGGCAAAACGGCCATAATGAAGACGCTTACTGTATGCTCTGGATTCGATGCATTTCCATCGTAGTGTCTGAATAGAGACTGAGATTTTATCTCGAATCATACCAAGAATATTTGATCAGATCATTAAATCATTTCTTTCTCTTGAAATTCATTCAATTCTTAAACACGTCTCTTTTTGGGAGGTCTACATCCATTATGTGGCATAGGGGTTACGTCACGTACAAAACTTAATAGTATGCCACTTCTACGAATGGTTCGTAATGCTGTATCTCTCCCTCGACCAGGGCCACTTATCATAACTTCTACTCGTCCTATACCCCGATCCATTAATGTGCGAATAACATTTTCTGCTGCAGTCTGGGCAGCAAATGGTGTACCTCTCCTTGTACCTTTGAATCCACAGGCACCAGCAGAAGACCAAGAAATAACTTGTCCCCGTACATCTGTAGCAGTCACAATGGTATTGTTAAAACTTGCTTGAACGTAAATAACTCCTTTGAGTACTCGATGTTCATTCCTACGTGAACCAATTCTTTTTATAGTTTTTGACATATTAATAATTATGAGTTCAGTTTTACCACTAGATGCATTCATTTATATAGAAGAGGATTACCCCTGTTTTTGCTTATGTCTCGGATTAGAACAAATTATCATAACTCGTTTCCGTCTACGAATTGGTCGACATTTTCCACAAATTCTACGAATAGAAGCACGAATTTTCATGTTTGTGACCCTCCAATTTGCTCATATTACATTTTGTTTCCTGAGACAGAGAGTCTGTTTCATCTATGATTCTCGATCCCTATCAGATGTTCAAAAGGTGATTCAATCGTTTTAAGATTTGTTGCTAAGTCTATATATTATACGTCCTTTGGTTAAATCATAAGCACTTAATTCGACCTTGACCCTATCTCCTGGTAGTATTCGTACGGAATTACGTCGAATCCTACCCGAAATATGAGTCAAAATCTGACATCCATTATCTGTCAGAACTCGAAACATACCGTTGGGGAGTGATTCAGTAACCAAACCTTCCGCATGGATCAGATTCTGTTTCTTCATCGAATCTCCTCCTCTTTTAATTCAAAAACTTGACTAACGTGCTTGGATGAAGATGAATGGTGTCTCGATTTGCTCCGACTTTTCATACTATGGGGATATCTTACAGAATCCATATTTTTGGACAACATTTGGATCAATTACCATACATAACATAAAATTTCTCCTCCAATTTTTTTCTGTCGAGCTTCTCGATCCGTCAAAATTCCTTGGGAAGTAGAAAGAATTACGATCCCCATTCCACCTAGAACTTTTGGAATTTCTCGATAATTAGAATAAATTCTCAAACCAGGTTTGCTGGTACGCTTTGACGTGGTCATATATGTCCTTTTCTTCCTTCTCCGATATTTTGAAGTCGATATCAAAAAAGATTTTTGGCCTTCCTGATGCTCCCTAACATCTTCTATAAAACCTTCTCGTAAAAGGATCCTTCCAATGTTCTTGGTAATATTAGTAGCTGTTACTCGAACCGTTCCTTTTTCTACCATGTCAGCGTTTCTTATAGAAGTAATTAGATTGGCAATAGTATCGTTACCCATGACGAACGAATTCTTAGGAATTCCTGGTCTCGATATAAAAGGCATGTTCGATCTTCTTTGAGGAATATGCCTGAGGTGCAATGAATTGATCCATGTCATGTATCATTTGATTAACTTTAAGTCAAAGATTCCTACAAGATCTATCAGTACTTATAAGACTTCGGGAGCCAATGAAACTATTTTAGTGAAATTCAATTGTCTCAATTCCTGAGCAACCGGACCAAAAACTCGAGTTCCTTTTGGATTTCCTTCCTGATCAATGACAACGGCTGCATTGTCATCAGATCGTATCATCATTCCATTGTCACGTTCAAATTCTTTACAGGTGCGTATAACTACGGCTCTAACTACTTCCGATTTTTCCAGGGGCATGTTAGGTACTGCTTCTTTAATTATAGCAATTATAACATCACCTATATGAGCGCATTTACGATTACTTGCTCCTAGAACTCGAATACACATTATTTTTCGGGCTCCACTGTTATCCGCTATATTCAAATAAGTTTGAGACTGAATCATTTTTCCTCCAAAAGATTTGTTATCTCGGCAGATAACATGAAAAAAAAAAGGAAGAGTTCTTACGAACTAGTAATCTTCTTCCACCAGAAAGAAATCTTTGATTCTGTATGGGTTAAGTAGTAACAAATTGGGTACGTATAGGCATTTTGTATGCAGCTATTCTAGCAGCTGCTCTAGCGACGGTTTCGGATACTCCGCCCATTTCATAAAGTATTCGACCTGGTTTGATGACAGATACCCAATATTCGGGAGATCCTTTCCCGGAACCCATACGTGTTTCTGCAGGTCTCATTGTAATAGGTTTGTCGGGAAATATACGTACCCATATTTTTCCACCACGACGGGCATAACGAGTAATCGTTCTTCGTCCGGCTTCTATCTGCCCAGATGTGATCCAAGCGGGTTCAAGTGCTTGAAGAGCGAATCTACCGAAACAAATGCGATTGCCGCGGTAAGATACTCCCTTCATTCTTCCCCTATGTTGTTTACGAAATTTTGTTCTTTTTGGGTTATAGTCGATGGTTAATAGTATTTTGATCCCATCTCTAATTCAGAACCGGACATGAAAGTTTCTTCTCATCCGGCTCCTCGTGAATAATCTATGTCAAATTGGACAATCAATAGTTATTAGTTATATATAAATGAGTCTATATCTACGCATTACACATATTGTATATAGAATCTAATTTACAGGACGAATAACTCTTATATTTCCATCCAATGCCTTAATAAATAATTTCACAGGCGAATATTGACTCTTCCAATATTTGCTCCATGGGGCCTATAGACTCCAATGAGCTTAATTGATTTTTGGTTTATTTCGCCATCCTATCCAATGAATGATTAAGATTCCTATATGATCTTATGCAGTCATAGGTTCCATCGTTCCATAGCTTCTATCTAAATGCCCAGGTCTTCCCTCCGCAATGGAGCTTTATTTTCATCTGTTACGGAATCAATTTCCTTAGTTTCCATCGACCCGAAGCTCTTTCTCCTTCATAAACTGAATTCCTTCAATCTTGCTTGAATGAATCAGGATGATTCTTATGCTTTATTACACTGCTTTTCGGAGGGTAGTTAATGAACCATACAATATTGGGAGAAGATTTCTCCTTTTTCTTCTTTTTCCGCATTACCAAACACCTTTCTCGCTTCACGAGAGATCAAAATATCATTTTTCTCTCGCGGAAAAAAGTATTTACGAGGTGATAGTATCTACCCATAGTTATTGGATCTTGGCAATATGAAGCAATGAGTTAGTCTCTAGTTTTTTTATAGAGACCAATACGTTCTTATTTCGAGTTCTCCATAACTCCGGAAAAGAATGAAAAGCTCGATTCCAACGAGTCGCACACTAAGCATAGCATGGTTCCAAAATGGTAAATCTAATTTCTATTCGATCTGATAGAATTGATGATCCATGATTGGGCAGATTGGAGAAAAAAAAGACCAATTATTCCTACTCTTCCAAAATCCAAATTTTGATCCCTAAAACTCCATAGATGGTTTGAACCGGATAATAACAATAATCAATCCTAGCCCGAATTGTCTGTAGGGGAACCCTACCTCCCCTGTCCCATTCGACCCGGGCAATTTCCTTTCCGTCGAGACGTCCTGCAATTTGGATCTGAATACCTTCTACCTCTTCCCGTTCAGCCAGTTCAATAGCTTTCTTCATTGTTTTTCTGAATGGAACTCTCTTCTCTAGCTGTAGGGCAATATACTCCGCAAGAATATTAGGTTTTCTATAGGGTTTCGCAACTTTTTCTATAGCAATGTGAAGTTTTCGGTCCGCAGAATCGAGCATATTTAGTACATCGTTTCTTAATTTTTCAATTCCTTGACCCCTACCTTCTATTAACAACAAGTTGGGAAATCCAATATAGATTTTGACCTGAATCAAGTCGATCTTTCTGCGAATCTCTACACGTGCAATTCCTCCATAATTCGAGGAGCTCTTTATATGTGTTCGTACATAGTTTTCAATGCAAGTACGTATTTTTTGATCTTCTCGGAGATCTTTGGAATAATTCCTTTGTTGTGCGAACCAATGGGAACGATCATTTTGGGTTACACCAAGTCTAAAACCAAGTGGATTTATTTTCTGCGCCATACATATCCTTTTTTTCGGGATTCTATTGACATAATCGGATCATTCGATCTGGATATTTCCTCCGATACAATAGTTATATGACAAGTGGGTTTTTGTATTGGATAACCGCGTCCCTGAGCTCTAGGTTGAATCCTTTTCAAAACAGCACCCTCATTCACTTCGACTCTACCAACGAGTAAATTGGCTTTGTTCAAACCCATATTGTGATTTGCATTTGCCGCCGCAGAATGAATTAATTGTGATATGGGATAACAGGCCCCATAAGGCATCAGTTCCAATATCATAAGTGCTTGTCCATATGAACGACCACGAATTTGATTAATTACTCTACGCGCTTTATGAGCGGACATACGTATATTTCTCGCCAAAGCTCGTATCTCTGGACCTGGACTATTATTTCCCATTGACTCCATCCTCCCCAATGAATGACAAGTCTCTCTCAATTAACGACGAGATTTCTTATCGTTTCTTGCATGTCCCTGAAAAAGTAGAGTAGGTGCAAATTCCCCCAATTTGTGGTCTACCATACGATCTGTTACATAAATGGGTAAATGTTCCCTCCCATTATGAACAGCAATTGTATGACCGATCATTGCGGGTACAATGACAGATGCCCGGGACCAAGTAACTATTATCTTCTTTTCTTTTTTTATGTTTAGATTTTTAATTTTCCTCAATAAATGATTAGCCACAAAAGGATTTTTTTTCAGTGAACGCGCCATGATCAATTACCTTTCTTTCCTTTTTTTTTTTTTTATGGATATCCAACCATTCTTACTCACGTCGACGAAGGATTGAAGCATCACTGTATCTATTCCTCTTCCGACTTTTCTTTCCAAGTGCACTATAGCCCCAGGGGGTCACAGGTTTTTTCCTGCCAATTGGGGTTCTTCCTTCCCCACCTCCATGAGGATGGTCTACAGGGTTCATAGCTACTCCTCTTACCTCAGAACGCTTACCCAACCAACGTTTAGCTCCGGCTTTACCGAAACTTCTATTGTTCGCAGTGATATTACCCACTTGTCCAATTGTGGCTGAGCAGTTCTCAGATATTAAACGAACTTCTCCAGACGGTAATCTTAATGTGGCCGATCGATCTTCTTTTGCGATCAGTTCTGCTACAGCACCTGCCGCTCTAGCTAATTGTCCACCCTTTCCAAGTGTTATTTCTATGTTATGTATAGCCGTGCCTAAGGGCATATTGGTTGAAGTAGACTCTTATTCCGATGAATAAAAATCCCTTCCCAAACTGTACAAGCCTCTCTCAGGGCATACAGCTTTCTGGATGTATATGATATTCACATATATTAAATAAATAGAATCGAGATGAGAAGGAACATCTATTGTATTCTCTATGTCCCGATTCTCTACATCCTAGGTCTCTCTATTCCATCATCTGGCTTATATTCTTTATGTAGCATTCAGAATGAATGACTTTATCAAATTACGCTAATACTTTTGTATTTTATGGATAACGTAGGAGGCATATTAAACATCTTTTTCTCTTCTCTCTCTTTTTACTTTTTTCCTCTCCCCATCTTTTTTTCTTTTGGGAATTACTACCACTGTCCAGCTCCGAATCCGCCTCTGACCATCAGATCAAATGTGAGTAACCTGTCTTTTTCGAGGGTGCCTCTATCCCATTTTGTTCATGCTTCGGACAAACGATCTGGTCCTCTCCATATTATCATATCTTCGGAACCAATGATCCGATATGAACAATTTTTGGATCCAATCACCTGCTGTCATTTATCCTCAGTTTCCCTTTGGGGTTCGTCCCGTAAAAGTGTCCTAGTTGGATCAGTGATAGATTTATGGGTTTCGCTGTAAACCCAATCGGTTGCTTCCGATCACGTAAATTAATAATTCAAACCGCACTCAGAGGTAGGACATTTCCTATTGATATAGGAGCTTTTGGACCAGAAAGAATAGTATCTCCAATCATGACCCCTCTGGGATGCAGAATATACATCTTATCGCCATTCTTGTAATGCACCTTGCAAATGTATGCACTTCTATTAGGGTCGTATTCTATGGTTACAATTTCTCCTGATATGTGTTCCTTATCCCGTCGAAAATCAATTTGACGATACAGACGCTTGTGACCCCCTCCCCTGTGTCTTGCGGTAATAATTCCTCTTGCATTACGACCTTTCCCACAATGATGTTGTCCAGAGGTCAATTTCTTCTGCGGGTCCAACTGCACTCTTCCATCGAAACCTGATACAGATCTATTGTGTGTATCCGGAGTTAAAATTCTATATGAACGGATGGCCATTTAGTTTCAATTTTGAAATCTTATTGTTCTGAAAAGAGTGGAATAGAATCGCCGGTTCTAAGTGTAATAATCATACGTTTACAACGTATTGGATGTACTATCATTGACCCTCTCTTTCCTCCTTTTTCAGGGAGGCGATAGCTGTTCATAGCTATTACTTTAACATCGAAGAAATTTTCAATCCAATTTTTAATCTTTGTTTTGTTTGATTGCAAATCGACGTTAAAAGTATATTGGTTCCTTTCCAATAGACGAATACTTTTTTCCGTAAGTACTGGATATTTCACTTCATCCATAAATTTTTATCCCTCCTTTCTTTTTTTTTTTTTTCTATTTTTTATTCCTTTTCTCGTAAAGCCTGTAGCTATTATTATATCGGATCATATACAAATTTAATGATACAGATATATTATATCTTAGGTATGGAAGTTATGCACGAACGTAATGCTCACAACTTTCCTCTGGATCTAGCCGCTGTTGAATCTATTTCAATAGGCGGATAATACTCTGATGGATCGTTATCATGTATTTCTTAGTTGAAGCATACGAAGCCTTTCAATAAAATGAAAGGCTTGGTATGCTTCAATTTTTTGTTGTTATTCTTCATACTTCTTCCCCCATTCCATCAATAATGGATATGTGCAGTTCCCCTGCATCCAGCAGGAATTGAACCCGCGAGTTCGCCAATTATGAGTTGGGCGCTTTAACCATTCAGCCATGGATGCTGGATAAAGATCATCAACATACTCATTCTATAATATGAGTATAGACTCAGATCTAAAACGGGTTAGTTCGGGATCGGGACCCATTTACATTCTTTCTCTCATACTTGATTCATGTCAAATATTATCAATAGACATTCAAATAACATTTCATTTTGATAATAAGCCATGGACAAAACAAACAATAATATGTGAATCAATTAGAATTGATTGTATTGATTGTTCGGTCCTTTGGTCTTCCACTCATGGTGGGTGGGAGAATGATGAAGAAGTTGACGGAAAAATAGAAGAATTTGATCTATTTCAAAGGAGTATATTCATGTTCCTATTTCCCGAATATAATACGGCTGGATATTTTCATTAATATCTAGTATCATTCCTACCTATTCTTGCATCCTTTATTTCCAGAGGTTTGGCTCCCTCAAGAACCGGACTACTAGTTACGAATCAAGTATCGAACCAATGGGGAGATACTTGGATCCGATCTAAGATCATTATATGTTCGCTCCAGTTCTTGTTGTTCTTGATGTTGGAACAGTCTCCCTTTCTCTATGGGCTATTATTCTAGTATACAGGGTATATCTGCATTTATAGGAGCTTCAATTCTCGTGCTTATTTTCATCTTTGGTTCAGTGCATACGTGGCGAAAAGGAACATTGGAATGTTCCTTAGTTTCCGAGTGGGGGAGGGGAGTACAAAATGGCATAAAGCCAATGATGAATCCTATGGAGTTACCTTTACTTGATCAAACAATTTTGAATCCAGGTATTTCAACTACCCCATTGGTCCTGGACGAGCTGACCTCATTATAACAGCGGGGACTGTGACCATGAAAAAGACTCCTTCTGTAGTGAGATTGATTATACGAACAAATGCCGGAACCAAAATCTGTAGTTGCCCTGGGAGCATGTACTATCACATAGAAATGTTTGGTACAGATTCTTATAGTACCGTTCACGAAGTAGATAAGTTAATTCCTGTGGATGTCTATTCGCCAGATTGCCCAACCGAACCAGAGGTTATTATAGATGCTATAACGAAACTTCGTGAAAGAAAAGTTAGTTCGATGGATATATGAGGCCCGAACTCCAACAAGGAAAGAATAAAATATTTCCCTATAAATCATAGGGATCATCATATTGGATCCAGTATTCATACTAGAAACTATGATCAAAAGTTATTACATCAATCTTCTGAACCTCAATTCGAATCTACTTTCGAGATACCCTTTGCAACATTTGGATCTACTTCAACTCTGGAATTATAGATCTATCGTTGGGATAATATATCCCATTTTGATTCGGATGGAATAGGATGAATAGATTCCGACTAGTATCGGAGCCGAATTCTTAGTCCCACCGTCAAATCTTGTCCTCTGAGTTCTCGATCCTACTTTTTTATATGTACAGAGTATCGGGATTCAATTGGAACGGACAGGGAGGGACAATATGAGCAAAGAAGAGGGGGAGAACAGATTTATTCATCTATCTATTTTGATCGGGGTGTCTCCGTATGTACATATACATACGGATATGTCTAGATAGAATAGATGGATGGATATGGAGACATTGATATTGACATCTTGCCAGGAACCAGATTTGAACTGGTGGCACGAGGATTTTCAGTCCTCTGCTCTACCAACTGAGCTATCCCGGCTCTTCCCTGTGGATCATCCTGGTACAGGTTCTTAACTTATGTCAACTAAAAATAAGGAAAAAGTATTTTTCCCAGTTTTTACAATGATCTTTATTATTTTCGATCTGGAAGTCACTAATATGAGAAAAAATGGACTGCAATTGAATAATTTCAAACGATCTAATCTATGTAGATCATATATCACAAAATGAATTGATCATATGATCAACTGATTAACGGATCAACTCAACTTGTCATAAGATGGATGAAAAGATTCATGTTCTAATTTCTTCTCTAAGAGAAGAAATTAGAATGGATTTGAACCAATGGAATTGGAGAAAATAGATCAGTCCGTTCGGGAACGAACTTGGGTGGGGATAGAGGGACTTGAACCCTCACGGTCTATAAAGCCAACGGATTTTCCTCCTACTGCAATTTGCATTGTTGTTGACATTGACATGTAGAATTGGACTCTATCTTTATCCTCGTCCAACCATTTATTCCAAAAACTGATTCAATTTTCCATCTAGAGTAGATAAGTTCATAATTGGATTACTTAATGTCAAATCAGTACTTCAACTCGAATCTGGCATCTATCTTATGAATAAAATGCTTGGAACGATTCAAGTTCTGATCGCCAGTCCAGTTTTGTCTGATGTTATATAAAATATCTCTCCACTTTTGAGGTGTAAATAGAGCGTTCTATAACTACAGTATTGGACCAAATGAGATTCATTCGTTAGAATAGCTTCCATTGAGTCTCTGCACCTATCCCCTTCCTATCTTAGGAGAAGAAACATTGTCTTCATGAACCGGATTTGGCTCAGGATTACCCATTCAAAATATCCCAGGGTTCCCTGGATTTGGAAGCTATCACTTGGTAGGTTTCCATACCAAGGCTCAATTCGATCAAGTCCGTAGCGTCTACCAATTTCGCCATATCCCCTTCTCGAAGAACAAGATCATACCTTGTTCTAATCCTATTATGTAATATCCATCAGCATTATTCATTGGATATTTGCTCAATATTGGGTGGTAGAAATATCCTCCCCTACTCCCCTTCTCTCGCCATCTCTATCTCTATCCCAATCGAATATGACTGGGAATCATTATATTATTTCTCCATTTGAAATGCAATGTTATTATCCTCCCCTAGTCGATTTGGAAGAGTGAGTAAAACGATCGATATCAATTGACCCTTTCTTTCCCTTGAAAGAATCTACATTCAAACAATGTTCCTTTGTAATCGTAATCTGGATTGCGTCATTGAATCCGATTCGCGCTATAATCGTTAGGATTCCAAAGGAATCTATGGATCTCACACCAATGAAATGAGGAGTTATATTCCATCGAGCCTGCTTAGCTCAGAGGTTAGAGCATCGCACTTGTAATGCGATGGTCATCGGTTCGATCCCGATAGCTGGCTCTTTTCCGTTCCTCTCATTTCCATAATCCACAAAGTTTTGTTAGGATCAAGATGGAGTGGAGAATACTCTTACGATTGTTCGTCGGGTCCGTCATGCCATGATCACTTATTCCCAACTAGGAACGGGATGAATGAAATGATTGGAGCTATTAGGATCTATAACAAATTGGAGAAAGATCTTTGTTTTCCATATAAAAGAATTATAAAAGAATTCCAGTAGTACTCATACGAGTTATACTATTCTTTTTTTTTTTTTCTAGCACTATCTGTTAATTGAAAAAGGAGTTTCTATGTCCCGTTATCGGGGACCTCGTTTAAAAATAATACGTCGTCTGAAAACTTTACCAGGGCTCACTAGTAAAAGACCCAAAAACAGAAAGGATTCTATGAATATGAATCGGTCTTCTTCCAGGAAAATATCTCAATATCGCATCCGGCTAGAAGAAAAACAGAAATTGCGTTTTCATTACGGACTAACGGAGCGACAATTGCTGAAATATGTTCGTGTTTCTAGAAGAGCCAAAGGCTCAACGGGCCAGGTCCTATTGCAATTACTTGAAATGCGTTTGGATAATATTATTTTTCGATTGGGTATGGCTCCCACCATTCCTGGAGCTAGACAATTAGTGAATCATGGACATATCCGGGTTAATGACCATATGGTAGATATACCAAGTTACCCTTGCAAACCTCAAGATGTGATTACTATAAGAGATCAACCAAGATTGAGAGCTATCATTAAGAAGAATATAGACCTGTTCCAGAGGGATAAATTGCCAAATCATTTGACTTTTCATCCCTTACAATATAAAGGATTCATCAATCAAATAATAGATAGTAAATGGATCAGTTTGAAGATTAATGAATTGTTGGTCGTAGAGTATTATTCCCGTCAAGCTTGAATCGAGAATGAAATGAAAGGGAGGGGTTGGTTGCTGGGCATCTGGAAATTCTGTTCTTCTCCCTTATTTTTCCCCTCCCCGAAGGAGACATTTTATAATCCTTCCGTACGTTACTTGTTATCTACGATACTTTTATTGCTTCTTAAAATAGTCTTTACTCTTCCCATACCACGAACCAATGTTCGTTCTATTTTCTCTATTACAAATAGAGGTAGATTGATCCTGTAATTAGGAAATCGTCCTATTGGGATTCAATAGATTGGAAAAACAATGGATGAGAAGAAAATAGTAGGGCGAAGATACGGAAAGAGAGGGATTCGAACCCTCGGTAAGCGGAAGCCTACATAGCAGTTCCAATGCTACGCCTTGAACCGCTCGGCCATCTTTCCTATTAGATTTCTTGGTTCTAATTAACAAAATTAGTGAATAGCAACTTCCTTACAAATTCTTTCATCCCTGTTAATCCGACGTATTTGGATCGCCTAATCAATAATTTAAGACAGATTAACTGATCCATTCCATATTATGATCATATATGGATCTGTAGTGATCATCTTATCAATTGTATAATAACTAATTCTTTGGCAATGATCCTGTGTCATGATGACTATATTTTCCCTATATTCCTTTATCTATATGGATAAAGCACACAATTGCTAGGTGGGCATTGCATTCTCATTATGCAATGCTCGATCGTTTAACTCTTTCTTTGTTCGGATCATAATCGAACCGGACTTCCCGAGTTTACCCAATCTAGTCTTCTTTCAATACGAATCTTTTTCCGTTATTATTCATATTACTAATGAACATTTATTCAAAATATTCCCTATCTATTCCCATTTTAAAGAAGAAATTGGATTGGAATAGATAGAATGAGAACATATTTACGATTGTAAGGAAATCCATTTTATGGTATTGTGCACCAGAAAAAAAAAAATTTCGTTCATGGAATCATTTGCGTAAGGGAATGAAGGAAATTATCAAATCTGTAATTGACTATGCCTAGATCTCAGAGAAATGACAATTTTATTGATAAGACCTTCACAATTATAGCAGATATCTTATTGCGAATAATCCCGATGGCTCCGGGGGAGAAAGAAGCATTTACCTATTATAGAGATGGTGTGATTTGATATGTTTTCCGTTCTTCTTTTTTTTGGAAAGAAAAGGTATTCGGGAATAAAAATTGAGTAAAATAAAACTTACGCTCAGTGAAGGTGAGTTCTGGAGATAGAACAATTCCTTCTGTCGTGTATCCCCGGTCAATGCACCTTTAGATGCTCTCATCTCCTGAGGATTTTAGTACCGAGCGAAAGGTTACACCTATGCAATAGGCCTTGCTTGTATAGTTGAACCTATTTGATAGGCGCACATGAGGGGAGAAAGCACTACGTATGGAAATCGACAACACAAAAGCTTCGTTATAGCCCATATGCATTACCCTTTTCTGAAGGGTAGTGAGAATGGTTGGGACAACAAACATCCATCTCGTTTGTACTTTGGATACCCTTATAATGGAACCATCGGAGATTGTTGAAGTGATTAATCCCCGGAGAATACAGGGCGTTAAGAACAAAGAAATTGTTAGAGGTTCCATTCCTAGTACTAAGATCCTTGGTATTTGGAAAAGAATCTTTGCAAGAAGGATGGTTAGATATTTATTGGAAATACACTAGCCCCTTTTAATTCATAATATTGGGTCAGAATCTTTTTTTTTTTTCAATTCCACGGATTACTCCCCATATTACCTACTGTAAAGAAAGGAGGAGCCGTATGAGGTGGGAATCTCATGTACGGTTTTGAAGCGGAGATCATTTCAATGGAATGAACGACCGTAACGGATGTCAGCTCAATCGGAAGGGGAATATGCGGAAGCTTTACAAAATTATTATGAAGCTATGCGACTGGAAACTGATCCTTATGATCGAAGTTATATACTATATAATATAGGTCTTGTGCATACAAGTAATGGAGAACATACGAAGGCTTTGGAATATTATTTCCAAGCATTAGAACGGAACCCATCCTTACCACAAGCTCTTAATAATACGGCCTTGATCTGTCATTACGTGCGGCTATCTGTACCATAGAATAACTTAGTTAATAACTAGTACGAGCAAGGACAAAATAAAAGGCTTCCTACATATGCACCGTCCCAAGTAACGGTTTTTATCAGCTGTAGCGAAAAAAAAAAAAAGCATCTCTCATAGGAGCCCGAATATGAATAGATAGAGCCTAAATATTCCATGGATAAAAAATTCAATTGATGATGGAAGCACCGTAAAGATCAATTATTGAAAGAAGGTTCGGGCTGATACGATCAAATCTGCTCATTGACAAGAATCAGGAATCAACTTATGTAATAGAGTTGATCTACTAAGCTATTGAGCAGCGGTGTAGCATCAGATCCTAAAGATGTGAAGTACTCAGAGAGTACTCTCCAAAAATTCTATACGGAACTGAGATAGTTACCTTGCAAAAAGACTTTGATTTGGACAATCAATCTGAAGTATATCTCTTTCTATACTTCATCTTTTTGAGGGTAGGAGAAAAGATAGAACCTGATCATTGAATTGATTGGAAGTGAAATCAGAAACTCATGTCATTGACTTTTTTTGGTCCTTTGGTTAATATGAACTCCCAATGAATCATCTCCAATTCAATAATATTTTGGAAATTTTGGTAGAGGACTAAAGAATAGTGGATTGAGCCGTATGAGGTAGGAAACTCTCAAGTACGGTTCTGAGGGAAGAAAACTTTTCCAAGTTGACCTATCCCGACCGAGGAGAACAGGCCATTCGACAGGGAGATCCTGAAACTGCGGAGGCTTGGTTCGATCAAGCTGCTGAGTATTGGGAACAAGCTATAGCACTTGCTCCGGGCAATTACATCGAAGCACAAAATTGGTTAAAGATTACAGGACGCTTTGGAGAATGAGAATTTCTATTATTGGGAAATCGTTTTCATTATTTAATATCTGACTCGAAATCAATGGGATTCTTCCAGAATAGTACCAAAAATGAGATTCTATCGACATCTTATAGAAATTGATTTATAATATAAAAAAAAAGAATACCTTTTTTGATTCTGGATTGTTGATGGATATTCTTAATAGGGGTAAAATCCATCCGGAGACGTCTTTCATTAATGATCCATGAATAACGATTTATAATGGATGGCTTTGATATGGGACATATGGAGGAGTATCAATAGATGGATAAATATATATATCCATATATACAGACAGATATATATATATTTATCCATCTAGAAACGGTGTAATAATCACCGTTGCTTTTTCCATTACACTAAAAAGCCTTTTTCTTTATGGTAACAGCCCACGGTCCATTGAGCACCTCGAAGATATGTCATAATAAAACTGAACACCTGCCTCAGATCGACTCCCGTATCATAGTCGCTCCAGTCATAAACTAGAAAATAAGGGGAGAAACAAGTTGAGATATATCTCGCGGAAGTTCACTAATTGCTATTGGCAGGGTTCTTCTTATTTATGTCCCATCCGAAAAGGGGAGAATTAAATGATCATTCGTTCACCGAAACCAGAAGTAAAGATCGTAGTGGAGAGAGATCCTGTAAAAACCTCTTTTGAAAAATGGGCCAAACCTGGTCATTTCTCAAAGACGCTAGCTAAAGGCCCTGATACTACCACTTGGATCTGGAACTTACATGCTGATGCTCACGATTTTGATAGTCATACTAAGGATTTGGAAGAGATTTCTCGTAAAGTCTTTAGCGCTCATTTTGGTCAACTAGCCATCATCTTTATTTGGCTAAGTGGGATGTATTTTCACGGCGCTCGTTTCTCCAATTATGAAGCATGGCTGGCTGATCCCACTCACATCAAACCCAGTGCCCAAGTAGTTTGGCCAATAGTAGGCCAAGAAATATTGAATGGGGATGTAGGTGGAGGTTTTCGAGGGATACAAATAACCTCTGGTTTCTTCCAGATTTGGCGAGCATCTGGAATAACCAGTGAATTACAACTTTACTGCACTGCAATTGGTGCATTGATATTTGCGGCGTTAATGCTTTTTGCTGGTTGGTTTCATTATCACAAAGCTGCCCCAGAATTGGCTTGGTTCCAGGATGTAGAATCCATGTTGAACCATCATTTAGCAGGGTTACTAGGACTTGGGTCTCTATCTTGGGCAGGACACCAAATACACGTCTCTCTACCCATTAACCAACTTCTAGACGCTGGAGTGGATCCTAAAGAGATACCACTTCCTCATGAATTTATTTTGAATCGCGATCTTTTGGCTCAACTTTATCCCAGTTTTGCTAAGGGATTGACCCCATTTTTCACCCTTAATTGGTCGGAATATTCAGACTTTTTGACTTTTCGTGGAGGATTAAATCCAGTAACGGGGGGTCTGTGGTTGACCGATACTGCACATCATCATTTGGCTATTGCAGTTCTTTTTCTGATAGCCGGTCATATGTATAAGACCAATTGGCGCATTGGCCATAACCTCAAGGACATTTTAGAAGCTCATAAAGGTCCATTTACGGGGGAGGGACATAAAGGTCTTTACGAGATCTTAACTACCTCATGGCATGCTCAATTAGCTATTAACCTAGCTATGTTAGGATCTTTAACTATTATTGTAGCTCACCACATGTATTCGATGCCCCCCTATCCGTACCTAGCTATTGACTATGGTACCCAACTCTCTCTGTTCACACATCATATGTGGATTGGTGGGTTTATTATAGTTGGCGCTGCTGCACATGCAGCGATTTTTATGGTAAGAGACTATGACCCAACTACTCAATACAACAATTTATTAGATCGCGTTCTTAGACATCGTGATGCAATTGTATCACACCTCAACTGGGTATGTATATTCTTAGGCTTCCATAGTTTTGGTCTGTATATTCATAATGATACTATGAGCGCTCCAGGACGTCCTCAAGATATGTTCTCAGATACTGCTATACAATTACAGCCTATCTTTGCCCAATGGATACAAAACACTCATGCTTCAGCACCTGGTTCAACAGCTCCTGGTGCAACAGCAAGTACCAGCTTAACCTGGGGAGGTGGTGATTTGGTGACAGTAGGTTCCAAAGTGGCCTTGTTACCAATTCCATTAGGAACCGCGGATTTTTTGGTACATCACATTCATGCATTTACTATCCATGTGACTGTTTTAATCCTACTTAAAGGTGTTCTATTTGCCCGCAGCTCCCGTTTAATACCTGATAAAGCAAATCTTGGTTTTCGTTTTCCTTGTGATGGACCTGGGAGAGGAGGAACATGTCAAGTATCTGCCTGGGATCATGTTTTCCTTGGTTTATTCTGGATGTACAATGCAATTTCGGTAGTAATATTCCATTTCAGCTGGAAAATGCAGTCCGATGTTTGGGGTAGTATAAGTGATCAGGGAGTGGTAACTCATATTACGGGAGGAAACTTTGCACAAAGTTCCATTACGATTAACGGGTGGCTCCGTGACTTTCTATGGGCACAAGCCTCGCAAGTGATCCAATCTTATGGTTCTTCATTATCTGCATATGGTCTTTTATTTTTAGGTGCTCATTTTGTTTGGGCCTTCAGTTTAATGTTCTTATTCAGCGGCCGTGGGTATTGGCAAGAACTCATTGAATCTATTGTTTGGGCCCATAACAAATTGAAGGTTGCTCCTGCTATCCAGCCCAGAGCCTTGAGCATTGTACAGGGACGTGCTGTAGGAGTAGCTCATTACCTTCTGGGTGGAATCGTCACAACATGGGCGTTCTTCCTGGCAAGAATTATTGCAGTAGGATAATGGCTAGGAGGATTTGAAAAGCATTATGGCATCAAGATTTCCAAAGTTCAGCCAAGGCTTGGCCCAGGACCCAACTACTCGTCGTATTTGGTTCGGTATTGCGACCGCACATGACTTTGAGAGTCATGATGATATTACCGAAGAACGCCTTTATCATAAAATTTTTGCTTCCCACTTTGGTCAGTTGGCAATAATCTTTCTGTGGACCTCCGGTAATTTGTTCCATGTGGCTTGGCAAGGCAATTTTGAAGCATGGGTACGCGATCCCTTACATGTAAGACCCATTGCTCATGCAATTTGGGATCCTCATTTTGGTCAACCAGCTATAGAAGCTTTTACCCGAGGAGGTGCTCCCGGTCCGGTCAATATTGCTTATTCCGGTGTTTATCAGTGGTGGTATACAATTGGCTTACGCACTAACGAAGATCTTTATGCTGGAGCTCTTTTCTTGCTATTTCTTTCTGTCATCTTTTTAATAGCGGGTAGGTTACATTTACAACCTAAATGGAGACCAAGTGTTTCATGGTTCAAAAATGCCGAATCCCGTCTCAATCATCATTTGTCAGGACTCTTCGGAGTCAGTTCTCTAGCTTGGACAGGGCATTTAGTTCATGTCGCTATTCCTGAATCAAGGGGAGTGCACGTCAGATGGGACAATTTTTTGGATGAATTACCGCATCCCCAAGGGTTAGAACCGTTTTTCACAGGTCAGTGGAATCTTTATGCTCAAAATCCTGATTCTAGTAGTCACTTATTCGGTACCTCCCAAGGGGCGGGAACTGCTATTCTAACTCTTCTCGGAGGATTCCATCCACAAACTCAAAGTTTATGGCTGACTGATATGGCTCATCATCATTTAGCTATTGCATTTGTTTTTTCAATTGCTGGTCATATGTATAGAACCAACTTTGGGATTGGTCACAGTATGGAAGATATTTTGGAGGCACATGTTCCTCCAGGAGGCCTATTAGGACGCGGGCATAAGGGTCTTTATAACACAATTAATAATTCTCTTCATTTTCAATTGGGTCTTGCTTTAGCTTCTTTGGGGGTTATAACTTCCTTGGTAGCTCAACACATGTATTCTTTACCCGCTTATGCATTCATAGCACAAGACTTCACCACCCAAGCTGCATTATATACTCATCATCAATACATTGCCGGGTTCATTATGACAGGAGCCTTTGCTCATGGAGCTATATTCCTCATTAGGGATTATAATCCGGAACAGAATAAGGATAATGTATTGGCGAGAATGTTGGAACATAAGGAAGCTATAATATCTCATCTTAGTTGGGTTAGTTTATTACTAGGTTTCCATACCTTGGGACTTTATGTTCATAATGATGTTATGCTTGCTTTTGGTACTCCAGAAAAACAAATATTGATCGAGCCCATATTTGCTCAGTGGATACAATCTGCTCATGGTAAGACGTTATATGGTTTCGATATACTCCTATCTTCAACAAGTGGTCCAGCATTCGATGCAGGTAAGAGCATATGGTTACCCGGTTGGTTAAATGCTATTAATGATAATAATAATTCATTGTTCTCAACAATTGGTCCCGGAGACTTTTTGGTTCATCATGCTATTGCTCTAGGTTTGCATACAACTACATTGATCCTAGTTAAAGGTGCTTTGGATGCGCGTGGTTCCAGGTTAATGCCAGATAAAAAAGATTTTGGTTATAGTTTTCCTTGCGATGGTCCGGGACGGGGTGGTACTTGCGATATCTCGGCCTGGGATGCTTTTTATTTAGCAGTTTTCTGGATGTTGAATACTATTGGATGGGTTACTTTCTATTGGCATTGGAAGCATATAACGTTATGGCAGGGTAATGTAGCGCAATTTAATGAGTCTTCCACTTATTTAATGGGATGGTCAAGAGATTATCTATGGTTAAATTCTTCACAACTTATTAATGGATACAATCCTTTTGGTATGAACAGTTTATCTGTTTGGGCGTGGATGTTCTTATTCGGGCATCTTGTTTGGGCTACTGGATTTATGTTCCTTATTTCCTGGCGTGGATATTGGCAGGAACTGATTGAAACTCTCGCATGGGCCCATGAACGCACGCCTTTAGCTAATTTAGTTCGATGGAGAGACAAGCCAGTAGCCCTTTCCATTGTTCAAGCACGATTAGTTGGATTAGCTCACTTTTCCGTAGGTTATATATTCACTTATGCAGCTTTTTTAATTGCCTCTACATCAGGCAAATTTGGTTAATTTTTCTTCATCAGTTTAATCAGTGAATGGGTATTGTCATTGATACAATGACAATACCCCACAGAGAAAAAGTAATCAACGTAATATTACTCCATCTAAAATCTGATCTATATTTTTATTCCTGGTAGGTGATAGTACCGACTGAACTATTATGGCGAGAAAGAGTCTCATTCAGAGAGAGAAGAAGAGACAAGCACTGGAACGGAAATATCATTTAATTCGTCAATCTTTGGAGGAAAAAAGCAAAGTGTCATCATTGGATGACAAATGGGAAATTCATAGAAAATTGCAATCTTCACCGCGTAATAGTGCACCTACACGTCTCCATCGACGTTGTTCTTCGACTGGAAGACCTAGAGCCAACTATCGAGACTTTGGATTGTCCGGACACATACTCCGTGAGATGGCCCACGCATGTTTATTGCCCGGGATAACAAAATCGAGTTGGTAGGAAAAGAAAAAAAGTAATTGAAGTTTCTTGTGATAACGGGATATACTACCCCTATATAGGGGTAGTATATCCCGTTATTGTTTGGTGTACCCATTCTGATTATGATATCAATCAATGGTGCGGAGTAGAGTAGTCTGGTAGCTCGCAAGGCTCATAACCTTGAGGTCACGGGTTCAAATCCTGTCTCCGCCAGACCAGAACATACGAAGTATTTTGGTCCGGAAAGGATTGCTCTATCACTTATCATTTTCTAATTGAATGATAAGTGAGGAAAAGAAACGATCAATATTATTCTTTTTCATATTCAATGTGACGGGCGGGTAGCGGGGATCGAACCCGCATCTTCTCCTTGGCAAAGAGAAATTTTACCATTCAACCATACCCGCATTTCAATGTTATGAATATATATATATATATATATATTCATAACATTGAAATGGAAAAGACATATACGTTCAATCCCATTCGTAAGTAGATATTATTTTTGATTTGATTTGAATGGTCCAATTATTCATTTATTCATTCAATTACGGATAAGGAAAACCCCTCCTCCTTGGGCCTGAAGTAAAAGGCCCTTCAGAAGAGCTATAAAGCCCCTCCGGGAGGGGGGGGGAGGGGGTTTGAACCTAAAACATCTAGAACAGATCTAAGATATGAAAGAATTAAGGATACCTACAAAAAGGACTGATCCGATCCATAATGATACACCCGAAAATACAACATTTTTGCTACTTGACCAACCATCAGGAGAGGCAAGTGCAACAGGTACGCCAATCACTAGTAAAAATGAAATAGCAATTAATGCAAACACAGCCGATTGGAAAGCAATAGTCATGGTTGTGATCTTACAAGCTCCCAACAGATTGAATAGACTATACCATCTGATCCCCAATTTTCAATTCTGATCAAATGCACTATGGAAAGGATTTGACCATAAATTGATCGAGCTTTTCAAAATTTTTCAATTTGATATTTGAGTGTGAGAGGAGAGGGAAATTCGTTTCTTTTTTTTTTTTTCCATTCTAGATGATGATGAAAAATCACCATATGTCACAGGTATAGTTGGTATCGACCCGGCCTTATGCTTATAGTTAGGGATTATCCGAGGGGGTAGAATAGAAGTTGTCCCTCGGGAGAGATGGCCGAGTGGTTGATGGCTCCGGTCTTGAAAACCGGTATAGTAAAAAAAAACTATCGAGGGTTCGAATCCCTCTCTCTCCTGTTGTTTTTCAACAATCACATTTATTGGTCCGGTCCAATAAAAAAAAAAAAAAAGAGAATAGCTCGGCTGTATATAGCCGAGCTACAAGGATCCAGTTGGAAAGAGAGTATTTGAAAATACTCCTATCCCGCCGATATGGGAGATAGATGTAATGAAATTGAATCGATTTATCTTCCATCTGGTTCGATCTATTTTTTCAGTTAAGAGGAGTCATGGAAAGGACAGGTTCGAAATCACGATCAATCCCTTTCTCAAATCCTGCTGCAGCTGCACGAGCCCTTCCCGCATGCCACAAATGGCCTACGAAGAAGAAAAATCCTAGAACGAAATGGGAGGTGGATAACCAACTTCGGGGAGAGACATAATTCACCGCATTGATTTCGGTAGCTACACCACCCACAGAATTTAAAGAACCTAAAGGAGCATGAGTCATATATTCTGCTGAACGTCGTTCCTGCCAAGGCTGTATGTCTTTTTTCAACTTGCTCAGATCCAAACCATTAGGGCCCCTTAGGGGTTCCAACCAAGGAGCACGGAGATCCCAAAAACGCATCGTTTCTCCTCCAAAGATAATTTCTCCAGTCGGAGAACGCATAAGGTATTTACCTAAACCAGTAGGTCCTTGGGCAGACCCCACACTAGCTCCAAGACGTTGGTCTCTAACTAAAAAAGTAAACGCTTGAGCTTGAGAGGCTTCTGGGCCGGTGGGCCCATAAAATTCACTGGGATAAACTGTATTGTTGAACCAAACGAAACAACAAGCAATAAAACCAAAGAGAGATAGAGCCGCTAAACTATAGGACAAATAAGCTTCTCCGGACCATACGAATGCACGGCGAGCCCATGCAAAAGGTTTGGTTAAGATATGCCAGATACCACCGAAGATACAAATGGAACCTAACCATACATGTCCTCCAATTACATCTTCTAGATTGTCCACGCTAACGATCCATCCTTCTCCTCCGAAAGGAGATTTAAGTAAATAACCAAATATAGCACTTGGGTTAAGAGTTGGGTTCGTAATTTTTCTTACATCTCCACCGCCGGGAGCCCAAGTATCATATACACCTCCAAAATACAAAGCTTTGAGCACTGGAAGAAAAGCACCAACACCTAGCAAGATTAGGTGAATACCCAAAATTGTGGTCATTTTGTTTCTATCTTTCCATACATAGCCAAAGAATGGAAAAGATTCTTCTAAAGTTTCGGGTCCTATGAGTGCATGATAAATACCACCAAAACCTAAAACCGCAGAAGAAATTAAGTGAAGTACCCCAGATACAAAATATGGAAAAGTGTCCACGATTTCCCCACCAGGACCGACTCCCCATCCTAGAGTAGCTAGATGGGGAAGCAGAATCAATCCTTGTTCATACATAGGTTTTTCCGGTACGAAATGAGCCACTTCGAATAGGTTCATTGCTCCGGCCCAGAATACAATTAATCCGGCATGAGCCACGTGAGCCCCAAGCAATTTACCAGACAAATTGATAAGTCGGGCATTACCGGCCCACCAAGCGAAACCAGTGGTTTCTTGATCACGACCAGCTAAAGCTATAGTTCCATTAAAGAGCGTTTCCACGGGGTAAGACCTCCTCAGGGAATATAAGGTTTTCATGAGGCTGATCTTGAGCCGCCATCCAAGCACGAATACCTTCGTTCAGGAGAATATTTTTTGTGTAGAAAGTCTCAGATTCAGGATCTTCTGCTGCACGGATCTCCTGGGAAACAAAATCATAGGCACGTAAGTTTAGAGCTAGACCAACTACTCCAATGGCACTCATCCATGAACCGGTCACTGGCACAAATAACATGAAGAAATGTAACCAACGTTTATTGGAAAAAGCAACTCCAAAAATCTGGGACCAGAAGCGGTTAGCAGTGACCATGGAATAAGTCTCTTCGGCTTGAGTCGGATTAAAGGCACGGAACGTATTTGCACCATCACCATCTTCAAATAAAGTATTTTCCACGGTAGCACCATGAATAGCACATAGAAGAGCAGCACCCAATACTCCGGCAACT